AAGGATCTTAAATATATTTATTCAATTTTTACCTCAATTGCAACAGTTGCTGTCAATATTCTTGGATCCATTGAATTAATAGAATAATCCTTAACTAATCAATTAGAAATGAAAATACCTTTATCGTCAAGTTGTTCCATAATAAATTGAGATATTAATAGCGGATCGCTTTCTTTATTAACAATTATTGCATCACTTATTAATAAAGGAGGATTTTCCTTTTTATTATCTTTTCATTTCTCATAAGATGAAATAAAGGATAAACTTAACGAATAGTTTACTTCATCTTCTAAAGAGTATAATAGATTATCTATATCACAAGTTAAAGTTTGAATCTTTAAATATGAAATTTTATGTTTGATTCCATATCTTTTATGTTTTCATTCAAAGGAATCTCTGAAATCAATTTCAAATAAAGAGAAAGGAATCAAAAGAGCCATCTCTAGCTTTAATGAATTATAAAGTACTAGTGAATTCATTATAAATATAAGAATTCCTAATATAAATATTTTATTCTTATTTTTCAAATATTTTATTCTTAATTTTCAAATTATAGCTAGAATAACTATAACTATTAAAATAAGGAATATAAATTTTAAATTAATGTTATTTTCTAACGCGGATTGAATATAATAATCAGAATATCTTGGTACTGAATTTCCATTAACAGAATATCCTGGTACAGTATTTCCACTTATTTGAGAATATCTAGGAACAGGATATAAATCTCATCTTATTGGCATATGATTTATCACTGCTTGTTGAAATGGAATTTCAGGCATATGATTTATCATACCCTGAGTTGTGGGATATTCTGGTAAAGAAGATAAATCTAAATCTCTGGCAGGTTGTATAACATCTTGCAACTCGATATCATGATAATCTCTTCTTAAAACAGATCTGTTAGAAGAAAATTTAGGTAAACATTCTCTGTATATTACAATACCTCCAAATCCTGTTAAGAAGAAGACTACACCTAATAATACATATATTTCTGTATTTGTCATTTTAAATTTAAAGTGGGCCTTTTTCAAGTTTTTTTTTAATTTAAAATATTTTCTATTTTGTGTTGTTTTTTTTTTCCTTAATTTTCTAATATTAACGTAAGATAAGGGATTTTATTAAAATTAGTTAATGTAATAACCTAGGCTTGTCTGCAATTTTAGCACAGTTGTAGATTATTCTGATTGCTAATTATAGGGGGTAAATTTATAAAAGAACTATTCAATAATTTTATTTTTTATTAATTTTATATGGTTTAGTTCCAATTAATTTATTATTTTTATTATATATTAATTGTCTTTTGCTATCAGTAACTTTCAATGTATAAACTTGTTCTAACAATTTTATATGTCCTTCATTTAAATTTTTTATTCATTTTGTTTGTGTTTTTTTAATTAAAGCATTTTTATAAAGTAAATTTTCATAATCTTTCATAGTTAATACTATTTCATGTTTTAAACCTTTAACTTTATAAAAATTTTTTCCTTCTTCAGTTTCTAAACAATAAACTTTAGGAGCTAAAAAAATAGCTTTATTACATATATTTTCTAATTTTAATTTTCCTAAGATAGTGTCGCTTATTAATTCATCTGGTAACTCTGAATCAGTATAAGCGCTATCTGTATCGGAATAATATAAATTAATTTTAGGATTATTTTTAAATTGAGACATATGAATTCTAGAATAGGCTGTAATAGCTGCTGCTATAGAGATACTTACATTATGAGTTCCAATGTCTTCAGTTTCATCATCTGATTTATATCTAATTAGTACATATTCGTTAAGTTCAATTTTTTCAAGAATATATTCTAAATATTTATTCTCGAAATCACCTAAATAATCTTTATGAATCACAGTAATACTTGCAAAATTATCGTCCATACCAAATCGTCCGTATAAACTATTTAACAAAATTTTTGCTATAAAGTTTAATGGATGTGATTTAGGATATTCAATTCTTAAATTATACAGGAAGTTAACGTATTCATCAAATACATAGTCTTTTTCAAATTTATAACCTCATAAAACATTAAATTTATATCCATATTTTCTCGCATTATTCATTTCTTCAGAGAACATCATATCTTCTCATGTTCCAATAGGGCTAATTGTTCTAGTACCAATATTAATTTTAACATGAGCTTGTAAGATAGGATGTTTAATATTATCAGGAGCAATTATTTCACAATAGAAAAAACCAAATGCTTCTTTTTCAAATTTTGTTATATCACCTTCGAAATAAATAGGAATTCCTACAGGTAATAAACAAGTTTTCATTATATAAGGGTACAATGAATTAACATCGTAACATTTAATTTTAACTCCTGGTTTACTCTCAGGTATAAAGACATCTACACTTCCACCAGTATACCCTGATCTTATATCTTTTGCTATTTTACCAGATAATTGAGGAATAGTATTTTCTCTCATGAAATTACTTCTAAATATACCAAAAGCTAAACTAGGTAAAGTGGGGTAATGATGAATATTTTTAGAGAATAAATTAAAAATTAATTCATTAAATTTAAATACTACTTGATACAAAGAAATACAATCTATTTCACAGTATTTAATAGCTTCATTTTTAAGCTTTCAGTTATTATTAAAATTATTTTTATATTCATTATATTCATTTAATTTAATTTTATTATCAAAATATTTAATATCTGGTACTTCTCCCTCATAATCTAGATTATTTTCATTTACAAATAAATATGGAAATACAGATTTTAATGTATCTACTCCAAAACCTCTAGTTAATTTAGCCAATGAGCTTAATAATAATAAATAACTATCTTTAAATTCAATATGATATTCATATTCTCTTCCATAGTTTAATTTTACAGAAATAATTCTATCATTATGAATTACAGGATCTAAATTTCCAAGTTTCACCAAATATTTTAGTAAGAATATAATATCAAATTTCGCTAAATTATGTACATAAATTTTATATCCATTATATTTTCTAACTAAAATTGTTTTTAAACAATCTAAAATCATTAATTCAACACTTTCATAATCTCCTAGTCAATATGATTCGGATTTTCTTCCATCATAAAAGCTAATTAAGAAAGGAATTAAAGTATTATCTTGTATATAAGTTTCTATATCTAAAGTTATAAAATTATTTGTTAAGCTTTTAGATTTCTTAGTTTTACTAATAAAATCTGTTTTCATTTCTTTAGTAAATAAAACTTGTTGTCCATTTTCAAAATAGAAAGATTTCCCCTCTATTTTTCTCATAAATTTATTAGTTTCGATAAAAATATCTTTAAATTTAATAAGTGAATTACCGGATTTAAAGAACTCTATTTCATTATATTTTTCAAATTTATTAAATGTTATTGTGTGTCCTGATTCATCTTGTAGAATATAAACCATTCCATTCTCTAAATTATTTTGATTGATTAATTTACCATAATCCATAACATCCATTGATATTGGAATTCTATTATTTTTATATTTTTGAAAAGTTCCTGCGAAATTAAATTTTTGTTTATCAGGAATTTTACCTTTTTTAAATCCGTAACTAAATATTATTGATTCAATTTGAGTTTCATTATAATATTCAGATTTAAATTTCATATTTTCAAGAATAAACTCGATATATCAGTTTTTATCTGATTTATTAATAAATTGAACTTTACCAATTGATGAATAATCTCCATTCACATATTTTATTTTGAATAATATAAACATATGATTATCTTCTCTAAACTCGTTTTCAATTTTATTTCAAAAACTGCTAAATTTAGATTTAAATAGATTTTCAGTGAATACTTTATTATTAAAATTAACTGAAAAATCAGTTCATACATGTTTACCACCAACTTTTCTTAATTTTATAATATTATATGAAGCTAAACTCATATTTATTTCCCTTGATTCAGGAAATACTACAAACAAAAGGAAAAATAATGTTAAAACAGCAGTTAACTCATATAAAATGAATAATTCTGCAAATTTATTATTATATATTCAGTTTCATTTATTTTTTATCTTAATAATTATATTATTTAAGGGGGTAATTTTAACTGAATTAGTATCTGAATAGTTAAGATTTGCATTATAAATAATAACAGATGATGCGGTTGACAGTATTTCAGTCGAGATTAATTTATTATTTTCAAAAGTATATCTTTGATCTTGGATCGTTCTAATAAATGTATTTTCAGATACTTTTACATCTTTAAATTCAAACATTAGTTCTCCTTTTCTAAATACTTTAATATAATTCTCATTATTAAGTTCTTTAATAACGGCTACATTGCTTGTACTTAATTGATTTATATATTTATTACCAATTTTTTCAATTACTTTACCAAATTCACTAGGAATCATAGTAATTGGTAACTTATAATGTGAATAATTTTGATAGTTTGTCATGTATTAAATAATTAGATTAAAATGTTAAAAAATAAATTAAATTGAATAGATTTCAAATTTGAAATCAAAAATCAAAACTTTACAACTGTATTATTCGAAATTAAATATATTCTGAAGAGAAGTTATGGAAAAGAAATTATCTGATAATCAACATATTTGATTGTTATTTAGATTACAATGAACTAATAACCAATTTGTTACAATTGGTAAATTAGTCAAATTAAATAAAGAAGATAAAGATTATCTATTTGATTATATCTTAAATAATATAGAAAATAAAGCCGATTATTATAAAGAACAAGCTTTGAAATCAATGATCTTTAGTTATACTATTAAAACAGGGTAAAGCTAAAGGAAAAGTGAGTTTTGATAGTACAGATTTAAGATATCAAAACTATCAACATCATAAATTGCCTATTACTATGATTCCGTTAGAATATGGTAAACTAATTAGAAAGATAGATAATTTATTCTTAGTTCAAATCAATGAAACTAATATAGTAGATATCACACAAGAAAAAAATAAAATATTATAAAATTTTTTAGAAAAGGAGAATTAGTTTATGAATATAAAGATATTAAAATAAATGATTTTACATTTGAAAGACATTTACAAAATAGAAAATTCACTTTTAAAAATGGTGAGTTAGCTTTATTAACTATTGAAAAATCAGTTAAATTTATAAACCCCTTATTACCTCTCAAAAAATTAACTAATAAATTTATAACTTTAGATATAGAAACTCTTATTAAAGATAATGTACATGTTCCTTATGCAATTAGCTGATATGATGGTGAAATAAAAAATCTTATGTTTTATCAGATATTTCTAACAATGAAGAAATGATTAAAACTGCTATTAAAGATCTTATGATTAAAAAATATGATAATTATAAAATATATATTCATAATTTATCTAGATTTGATGGTATATTCTTATTAAAAATATTAGCTAATTTAGGACAAATTAAACCATTAATTCATCATGGAGATATAATTTCTATAGGGTTTAAATTTAATAATTATAATATTACATTCAAAGATTCTCAACAATTATTAATTTTATCTTTAAGAAAACTAGGGAAAGCATTTGGCGTAGATATTTTGAAAAGTTATTTTCCTTATTTATTTGTTAATGGAAATAATTTAGATTATATTGGAATTACTCCAGATTTTTCAATTATTTGAAGGTTTATCTCACGATGATTATGATGGAATCACATCTAATAATTGAAATTTAAGAAATGAGGCTATTAATTACTGTGAAAAAGATTGTATCTCTTTATACCAAATTATAATTAAATTTAGTAACATGATATTTGATTTATTCAAAATTAATATTCATAATTATCCTACTTTATCCTCGTTAGCCTTTGCTATATTTAGAACTCATTTTTTAAGAAAAGATGAAGTTCCTCAATTATCTGGACAAATTCAAAAAGATATAAGACAAAGTTATACTGGAGGTGCTGTAGATGTATATATCCCCCAAAATAAAAAAGATACTAAAATTTGAGTGTACGATGTAAATAGTTTATATCCTGTCTGTTATGAATGAATTTGATATGCCAATTGGAAAACCTATTTATTTCGAAGGGAATATCAGAGATAATAATAAGGATGCATTCGGATTCTTTTATTGTAAAATAATAGCTCCTGATAATATTAAACATCCTATCTTACAAACTCATATCAAAACCAAAAATGAGGTTAGAACTATTGCTCCTTTAGGGCAATGAGAAGATATGATATTCTCTCCTGAGATGGATAATGCTAGAAAATATGGTTATAAATTTGAAATCTTATGAGGTTATAAATTTAAAGCTGAAAACATTTTCAAAGGTTATGTTGGAATTCTTTATAAATTTAGATTACAGTACAATAAATATCATCCATTAAATCTAATCGCTAAATTATTATTAAATAGTTTATATGGTAGATTTGGTATGATTGATTCATTTCTAGATATCAGAATTTTTAATAACTTTAAATCATTTAAATCATGATATAATATTCATAATGAAAGTGTTGTTGATTTCTTCGAATTAGGTAATAAAATATTTGTTCAATATAGATTTGAAATCAAAAATCAAAAAACTGAATTATATGGTAATTTAGAAACTCATAATGTTTCTATTAGTATAGCTTTAGCTATTACAGCTTATGCTAGAATTCATATGTCTCAATTTAAAAATAATCCTAATTTTAATCTTTACTATTCAGATACTGATAGTATTTATATAGATAGAGCTTTACCTGAATATTTAGTTAATTCTAAAGTATTAGGTAAAATGAAATTAGAATATATTTTAGATGATGCTATTGGGCAGACAATATTTCAGTCGAGATTAATTTATTATCTGTGAAAGTATATCTTTGATCTTGGATTGATCTAATAAATGTATTTTCAGATATTCTTGTATCTTTAAATTCAAACATTAGTTCTCCTTTTCTAAAGAATTTCACGAAATTTTCATTATTGTTTTCTTTAACAATAAGTACATTACTTGTACTTAATTGAATAATATATTTATTATTAAATTTTTCGATAATTGTACCATAATCCGTTGGATTCATAGTAATCGGTAATCTATAATGTGCATAATTTTGATAATTAGTCATTTGTGTTAATTATTTTTCGCTTTTTTATACTCTTTGAGTCGCGCTTTGGCAAGAGTAACCATGTAATTTATGCCATGATTAAACATTAATTATAAGTTGCTAATTTATAATTAGGATTAAACAATATATTATTATATCTTGCTAGCTATCTTTTAATTCAAAGAGATATAAGTTCTCTAATATATTATTGAATGTCAATGATAATGTAGAACTTATCAGAATCCATACATATTTGTAAAATATATACTCTTTTATAAACAATTGATATTTATATTTTTATTTAACTGAGTGTAAAGCAAGTAAAAGGGGTAATTATAATTAAAAATTTAATTCTAATGCAGTTTTTTCAATCAAATGTTAGTCTTCTGTATAAAATTTATGGGATTTTAGTAATACATAAGGTCCAAATTCGTTAAGTTGAATAATTTCATCATCTAAATAATAACAATCAACCATTAATTGTAGTCTTTCGTGAATAAACATAGCAATTACAGTTGATGAACTGAATTTATTAATAGCGATTGGTCTTGAAAGTATCATTTTAGGCATATCCATCTTATATTGTGGAAATTCAGGAGTAAATTCTAGAGTAGCTACATAATTTTCATTATCTAAATTTTTTAAAAATCCTACTAATTCGCTTCCAGTAAATAAATGATATAATGATACTTCTTTTTCCGAGTCAGTATCAATTATACTATTTGTTTTAATCTCATCAAAATAGGAAATTTTCGATATAGAGAATGGTAAAATTAAAGAACTAACGATATGAATTTGTGACTCATAATACAAAATAAACAAAATTGTTATTAGGGCCAATATTCTAATTGCCCTAAACTGATTTTGATCGGGATTAATTCCTAATAAGAAATTACTTGCGAAAAATACTATTAATCAAATTAATATTTGAATTAATGTAAATAGTCCGAATTTAATATGAATAATTATTAAAAAATAATATTAAAATTAAAATCATTTTATAAAAGTTTGATTATCGCATTCTATAAGCGAATCAATTAGCTAAAGCTATCGTTCCAAATAGAATACTTTATATCCTAGTTAATGCAAGGAAACAGAATGGTTTGTGAAAACAAACCAGATTTTTATATTTTATTTTGTTTAAGTTATTCTAACAATTATTTTAATCAGGATAAATTATCCTGATTTAGAATGGTCCAAGAAGAATTGCACTTCTATTAATTTCTCAATAAAGAAACTATTTTACTGTTAAATTATAGAGTGTTTGTTAATAAAAGAGAATATTGGATATTCAGTTATCGTTAATTAATAAGATTAATTTACGACTTTAAATAGAATTATTATAATATATTATAATAATAATATTTCAAAATTATTCTTTAATTAGAATATTATATTTTTAGGTTAAACCTACATTAAAATATTTTATTAATCTTTTATAAAATGATTTATAAAAAAATTAAATGTTTACAGCCTTTAACGTTAAAATTTTTAGGTTTTTAATATAAAAATTTTAGATCGAACATTAATAATATATAACTATTATTAATAGGCTTAAATAAAAGTTAAAATGAAAATTTTATTAATAAATATATTAAGTTTTACAACAATAATATCAAGTGTATTAGTTATAACCTCTAAAAATCCCGTGATATCAGTAGTATATCTAATATCTGTTTTTGTAAATGCAGCAGGTTATTTAATATTATCTGGTATAGGTTTTCTTGGTTTATCATATATTATTGTATATGTAGGTGCTATAACTGTATTATTTTTATTTGTAATTATGATGATTAATATTTCATTAACAGATATAATAGATACAGGAAAACAATATACAAAAAATTTACCTTTAGCTTTTGCAGTAGGTTCATTATTTTTATTTGAAATGTTTAACATTTTACCATTTAGTTTTAATAATGTATCTGGTTTAAATTTAATTTTTGATACTATTACTAATTTTAATTTATTTATTTGAAATAATAATAAATTAAATTTTGTTAATATTATTCATACTACTTATCAATCTAATATTGCAGATACAATATTTATTTCATTTAGTCAAATAGAAGCTATAGGACAATTAATTTACACTTATGCTGCTATATTATTAATTATATGTAGTATAATTTTATTATTATCTATGATAGCACCTATCTTTATATCATTAAATAAAAAATAAAATAAAAATACAAAATAAATAAAAATAAAAAATAATTGTTTATTTAATTTATTCAATTATTATTTATTTACCCCCCTCCCTTTTTTTAATCTAATTTTACATTATTATTCTTAATTTTGTTTTGTTTAGATAAATTAGAGTTAAGTTTACAAATGGTTTTGTAATAGATCTGCAAAATCTATAAATATTAGGGTTCAATTCCCTCTTAACTCTAAAATCATTAGTGTTTAATTTAATAATATTTAATTATAATTATTAAAGAAATCTTAAAATTTTTTTGTTTTTTGTTTTATAATATTATAAACAATCTTTATAGATTCTCTTAGTTCAATGGTAGAACTGCATTCTTCTAAAATGTTAATTTTGGTTCGAATCCAAAAGAGAATAAAAAATTAATTAAAATATTTAAATTAAAACAAACAAATTATGTTTTAAGTTAAATAGGATAGTTTAATATTTTTTATAATAACTATTTAGATAATTAATTTACAAATAATGTTTTGTACAAATCATTTAAAACCTATTAATTAGGTTGTTAATATAAGAATAAATTATTGTTACAGTATCATGCTTCTTTATATTTTGTTTTTTACAATTTATTTAGATAAAATTATCTCTAATTAAATTAAATAATAAAATTTTTTTTACTTATAAATATTAAAATTATTAATTAAATAATTTTAATAAATTTATAAAGTTATGTTGTTAATTTTAATTAACTATAAATCAATATTTATATTTATTTCAATTTTATGAAAATATAATGTTAAATTAAATTATATATTAAAATTATATTTTATACATTTAAATAAGAGAATTTAAAGACAAAATAAAAAATAAATAGTCAATTATAAAATAAAATATAGATATAAATAAAGATGAAAAATATATTTATCTATGAATATAAATAATTTAATTTTAAGTTTATTAAATATAATAATAAATTTATTAGATGTATTATTAGTGATATTACCTATATTATTATCAGTAGCCTTTATGACAATAATAGAAAGAAAACAATTAGCTGCTCATCAAAGAAGAGTAGGTCCTAATACTACAGGATATTATGGTTTATTACAACCTTTCAGTGATGCTCTTAAATTAATAGTTAAAGAAACTGTTATACCTTCTCAATCTAATAAAATATTATTTTATTTAGCGCCTGTGTTTTCTTTAATATTTAGTTTATTAGGTTGAGGAATAATTCCTTTTGGACAAGGATTAACTTTATCTGATTTTACATTAGGGATATTATATACTTTAGCTTTATCTTCATTAGGAGTATATGGAATATTATTTGCAGGTTGATCAGCAAATTCCACTTATGCCTTTTTAGGATCTTTAAGAAGTACAGCTGCTATGATTAGTTATGAATTAATTTTAAGTTCAGCTATATTAATTATAATTATATTAACAGGTTCATTTAACTTTACAACTATAATAGAAAATCAACAAGCTATTTGATATATAATACCATTATTTCCAGTGTTTATATTTTATTTTATTTCTATTTTAGCTGAAACATCTCGAACACCTTTTGATTTACAAGAGGCTAAAACCCAATACTAATTGATTTGGCCTCTATAAATATCGCTGTATGCTGGAAACTCCTAAAGCTTTAAGTACTCATCTAATTTTTAATAATACTTACTATAATTGGATAGTGAAAATCTTAAAGATATTACAATGGACAATCAGCAGGAAACCAAAGTAATTTTAGCTAAACTTAAATTATAAGTAGGATCCTCAGAGACTATACGCGATAATTTCTAATAACTTAATGAAATATGATATAGTCCAACCGTTATTGAAAGATAATGGATAAAATATAATATCGAAATTAATTATTTTTGTTTATTTTACTGTTTTAATTTACCAAATATTTCATGATAAACTTCAATACGATAATTTGTTTTCTATTTTTTATATTCAATGTTTAAATGTTATACCTTTTAAACCTTTAAAAACTTATATTGATCTTTCTGATACTAATTTATTAAAAAGAGATTTAAGAAAATTAGGAGGGGTTTATGGTTTAATACACGTTAAATCTTCTAAACAATATATTGGATCTAGTTTAAATATATATTCTAGATTAAAGGATCATATTAAAGGAAAAGATTCTAACTTAAGATTACAAAGATCTATAAAAAAATATGGTTTAGAATCTTTTAATGCAGTAATATATTATATTCATAAAGATCCAGCTGTTTTGTTAACAGATATTGAAACTATGGTAATATCAGCTTTCCCTTTTTCTTCTTTATTTAACTTTAAAAAAGAGGCTAACTCTATGTTAGGGTATAAACACACAAAACAAGCAATAGAAAAAATGAAATCAAGATTTGTAAATAAGACTAATCATCCTATGTTTGGAAAAACTCATAATAAAATAACCTTAAGTTTAATAAGTAAACCTGGAAAGTTAAATCCTATGTTTAGAAAACCTCATAGTGAAAATACAAAAAATTTAATATCAATTAAAAAGAGTATTAGACCTTTAGGTTTATATGATGAAAGTAATAATATAATTGAAAAATATTCTAATCAAGTTGAATTAGCAAATAAATTTGGTTTACATAAAACGACTATTTCTAAATATATTAAATCAGGTAAACTTTTTAAAGGTAAAATTTATATCAGAAAAATTAATAATGTCACTTAAAATAAAAATAAAATAATTTAATTAATTGTATTATATCAGATTAGATAAACAAAAAAATCAATTTATCGAATCAAGTTTAGATATCTAAACAAACAACTTGTTGGAATCTGAATTAGTAGCTGGTTTCTTTACTGAACATTCTAGTGTACCTTTTGTTTTCTTTTTCTTAGCTGAATATGCTTCAATAGTTTTATTTAGTTGTATTACTTCTATTTTATTTTTAGGAGGATATCATATGCCTGAATTATTTATTAATAATTCATTAATTAATTTACAATCTATAATACTTGGATTAAAAACATGTTTATTCTGTTTTATGTTTGTATGATTTAGAGCTACTTTACCTAGAATGAGATATGATGCTTTAATTGAATTATGTTGATTAAATTTATTACCTGTTTGTGTAGCTTTTATTATTTTAATACCTAGTATTTTAATAGCATTTGATATATCACCTTATTAAATAATTAAATATTAATTATTTATTAATATAATTTAGAATAAAATTATAAATAATTGTTTATTTATTCTATAAAAAAATATTTAATAATTTTTTAAGTTTTTGTTTTATTAAATAAAGACTAAAATTTTTATTAAATTAATTTTATTATCTTACCTCCTTAAACAAATAAAGGTAAAACTTCCAAATTAAAAATGATTCTATTTAACTCTAAAAAAAAAAAGATGATAGTTTTAAAAATACAAAAATAATTAAAAGAGATACAAAAAATTGCAATTAAAGCATATAAAATATAACAATAACACAAATTATTGATTTATTGTTTAAATATCGTAAGAATTTAATTTTGGTTCCGATTGAACGTTGTTCAGTAGTTTAAGACATGCGAATTATTGTTACCGAAAAAATTTATAGGTAATAAGGTGTAAAGGTGAGGATAGTAAATAAGTTACTTTATAATTTCCATAAATAGGAAATAAATATAAATAAAATTTATATTAAAGGAATTATTCTGTTATAAAATACTATTTACTTTGATTAGGTAGTTGGTAGGGTAAATGCCTACCAAGCCGACGATCAATAGCTATGTTTGAGAGAACAGATGGCCACATTGGGAATGAAATCTCCCAAGTAGTTTTATACTACCAGCAGTCGAGAATATTAGTCAATGCTCGAAAGAGTGAACTAGCTAACTGAAATCAATTATAATAATTGATAACATAAGGGAAAATAATGATATTACCTTATTATTAGTGTCGTCCAAAATTGGTGCCAGAAGACTCGGTAAGGCCAAAGACACAAACGTTAATCGTCTTAATCAGGCGTAAAGGGTTTGTAGGCGGCTTTAAAATTTACAAAATTTTTATAAGTAATGAATAAAATTTACAAATTTTTATAAGTAAAGAATAAAAGCTAGAATCAAATAGAGGATATATGAAATAATGCTTAGAGTAGGTCTGATATCCTTAGATACTAAGTAGAATATTAAAGGCGAAAGCTTTTTTCCATTAATGATTGACGCTCAGAAACGAAGGTGAGGATAGGAAATAGGATTTGATACCCAGAATACCCCTCTCTGTCAACGATGAATGGTAGTTATTAATAAAAAAAAATTATTAATTGCAATGTTAACACGATAACCATTCCGCCTTGTGAGTACAACTGCAAAGTTGAAAACAAAAAAATTAGTCGGTTTCGGAGCAAACGAAGTGAAGCATGTTATTTAATACGATAATCCGCGTAAAACCTTACCAGTTCTTGAATAAAAACTTATATATAAAGGAATGTTTTAAATTTAAAATATAATAATATTTTAGATAGTAAATTAAAACATTTAATACAGGTGTTGCATGGCTGTCTTCAGTCCGTATCGTGAGAACTGAGGTTAACTCCGCTAACGGACGTAATCCCTGTTGTTAATTAAAAATATTATATTTTATTATATACTTAACAATTAATGATTCTTATAGAGTATCATTGGGGGCTAAGACAAGTCTTTATGGCCCTTATGAACTGGGCTATAGACGTGCCACAAAAACTTTTACAAAGTGAAGCAAAACTTTTTCTTAAAATGAATTATATATTTATTTTTATTATTGGAGATAATTTTATGTTTAATATAAAATAAATAATCGAAAGATTAAATAATGCATTTATTTTTAATTTTTATAAAATTAAATTTGGAAAGTAAGAAGAGCTAATCATTAAAAAAAGTTTAATATAAATTTAGACGAATTGTTCTCTGCAATTCGGGAACATGAAGAAGGAATTTCGAGTAATCGTTGATAATAAGCGCAACGGTGAAACTAGCATCCGTGATGAACTAACTGTCTGTCGCTGGGAAGAAGCTTATATTGATGGAAATAAAAATGTTATTATAACTTTCCATAGTTAATATTTAATTTTATTTTTAATTTAAATTTAAATAGTTATTTATTTTTTTGAAAATAATATAACGGCTATGTAAAACTAATTAGTTTTTATTAATTCAATTGAGTAACATCTCAAAAGTCATAGCAAGGTAGCCGTACTGGAAAGTGCTGCTGGAAAATAAATAAATATTACCCCCTTTTTATAAATAATTAGTAAGAGATTAGTTGAGTGGTTTAACAGCATATTTACACTATGCAGACAGAGTTTCGATTACTCTATCTCTTATTTATAATTACTATATTAATTTTATAATAATGTTTTATAATTAATACAAAATTTTTTGTTTAATAAAATATTCTTAATTTATATTTAAATTTATATTTAAATATATAGATTAAACATATATTTGTTTTTGTTGTTTTATTTATTTATAAAATTTTATTTACGTACTTATTAATTTACGAGTGTGCCGAAATTTGGTAGCCGGGTAAATCTTAGGAATTTATGGTTTTATAATCGTAAGAGTTCAAGTCTCTTTACTCGTATACAAAACAAACAAAATATCTAATCTATCATGTAATATATTTGTTTTGTTGTTTTAGTTTAAATATCTTTGTAACCAAATTATAATTTAACTTATAAAAAATAATATATTAATATTTATCTAAATTAAATAAAATTAGTTAAGAAGAGATTAATTGAATTTAAATAAATATCTTAATTTACTTATTTAAGATAATTTTTTGTTTTGTTTTTTTAGTTGAAAATAATATCTTTTTATATTATTTATTTTATTAAAATTATAATCAAAAGTTTAATACAAATTAAAAAAAAAATAAGATATTTCTGTACTAATAAATAAGTATATAGGAAAGCACTCTAAGCTAGTTATACTCACATGTAACATAAAAACGTGTATTTTCTCCGCCGCTTTTTTTTTTTAAATCTACTACATAATTTTTATACTTACAAACAACCTAAAATTGAAAATTTTCTAGTTTTGTTTGTTTTGTTTTTGTTGAATTTTTCTTTGAATATTTCTAAAATTTCTAATATAATTTATAATTAAGCAGGAATATTTGATAGAACTTAGAAGAATCGAACTCCAATTTACAGAATTACCGTAGATTCTGTAGATAATACCAATTATGTTTCTGTTAAGGGGTAATTATATAAGAGAACTAACGAATAATTTTATTTTTTATTAATTTTATATGGTTTAGTTCCAATTAATTTATTATTTTTATTATATATTAATTGTCTTCAAGTTAAAACACCCAATAAAAGGGGTAATTAGATTAAAAATATAGATATAATATATTAATAAAATTTATTGCATTTTAATAATATAAATTGACCAATTTAACTTAAGGTTTCATGATTTCATCCTCCAAATAATAACAATTTACCATGAAATGTAATCTTTCTACAATAAACATGCTAATTACAGTTGCAGAACTAAATTTATTAATCAGTATTGGTTTTGAAAGTATAATTCTAGGTGAATCCATGATATATTGTGGAAATTCAGGTGAAAATTCAATATTAGCTACATAATTTATCAGTAATATCTAGATTATTAAAAAAATCTATAACATCTTTAGCTGAATTGGAAAAGCGTTTGCCTTCGGAGCAATTATATATTGGTTCAAATCCAATAGGATGTACTAAAATAACTAAAACAAATTTTGTTAAAATATTTTAATTTAATTAATTGTGAATAACATAATAAAATAATACAGTTAAAAGTAATGATGTTTATTAGTATCATGATTCTTATAGTGGCAATAGCCCTACCTTCAATAAATAGAAATATTTCATCAAATTTATATTTAAGAATATCTTCTCTATTATTACTTTATACTGGAGCATTAACTTTTAATGCTTTTTATATTCAGTCAATTGGATCAGGTATAGGTATATATAGTGGTTTATTTCAAATTACTTTATTCACACAATTATTTGATATAGTTATAGTATTAACAGGTTCTGTAATACTAATAGCTTGACCTTTAATAAATCATAAATTTATAGATAATAATCTAAATTTAAATGAAGAAGGTCATAATATATTACCTATTAATAATTATAGAATAAAATATTCAATTATAGTATTAATATCAACTTTAGGTTCTTTATTATTAATATCTACTTCAAATTTAGTAACTTTATATTTAAGTTTAGAATTACAATCCTTTGGGGTATATATTTTAGCTTCATTATATAGACATTCAGAATTAGCAATATCTGCAGGTTTAAAATATTTTTTATTAGGTAGTTTAGCTTCTTGTATAATATTATTAGGTTGTGGATTAATATATTCTTTCACAGGATTAACTAATTTAGATTCTATATATAGTATGATATCAGTAATAGATAATAACAATATATTATTAGGTTTTAGTTTAGGTTTAATATTAATTTTTATAGGATTATTATTTAAAATAGCAGCAGCACCTTTACATAATTGAGCACCAGATGTTTATGCAGATAGTGCTACAATTATAACTACATGACTAACTATTATGCCTAAAATATCTATTTTTTTAGTATTATTTGAAATACAAACTCATATTAATTTAATAGATAATATTAATATAATATTAGAATTAAATCCTTTAAATAATATAATTAATAATAATACTTTAACTTTTAATAATAGTTATTTTTGAAGTAAAAATTTATTATTAATAAGTTCTTTATTATCATTAGTAATAGGAACAATATTAGGTTTAGCTCAAACTAAAATAAAAAGATTACTAGCTTACAGTACTATATCACATGTAGGATTTATTTTATTAGCTTTAGCTATTAATTCAGAACAATCTATAGAAGCTTTAATATTTTATATAATACAATATACTATAACAAATTTAAATACTTTTTTAATAATAATATTATTTGGATATATAATAAAAAATTCATTTAGAGATTTAATACAAAGTATAATGGTAGAAGATGAAACAGGAACAGAAAATGATATTAATTATATTTCAGAATTAAAAGGTCAATTTTTCTTAAATCCTGTATTATCGATAACTTTAACAATTTGTTTATTTAGTATGGCTGGAATTCCTCCTTTAATAGGATTTTTCTCTAAACAGTTTGTATTATATTCAGCTATTCAAAATGGATATTACTTTATGTCTATTATAGCTATTATTGTAAGTATAATAAGTGCTTCTTATTATTTAAAAATAATAAAAATAATATTTACAGAAGAAGAAAATACATATGAATATAGTGATAAAGAATTAAAATTAATAAATAATTTAAATTCTAATTCAGAAATAGAAATAAGTAGTACTAACAGTTTTATAATATCTACTTTAACATTATCTATTTTATTATTTGTTCTTAAACCATCAATTTTATTAAATAGTACAACAATACTTTCTTTATCTTTATTTAATTTTTAATGAATAATTTATTAATGTTATTTATTTTGGTTCCTATCTTAGCTTTAGTTTTATTATTTTTAAATTTCCTATTTTCAGCTCATAGACCTGACGAATCTAAAATATCAGCTTATGAATGTGGTTATTCAGCAATTAGAAAACAAAATAGAACTGATTTTCAAATTCAATTTTATGTAGTTGCTATGTTATTTTTAATTTTTGATTTAGAAATATTATTATTATTCCCTATAGCTGTAACTTTATATAAAGTAAGTACTTTTGGTTTTAGTATAGCTTTAATCTTCTTTGTAGTATTAACAATAGGGTTTATATTAGAAATTGGTTTCGGAGCTATTTCTATAGCAAAAACTACACAAACTAAAGTTAATAAATAAATTTTTAACTAATAGAAATTTTAATTAATCTATCTATCTATTTTAATAAATTTACCCCCTTATTTATATAATTTAAAAACAAAAACAAAAATTTATTTTATTCATATTTAAAACCATATTCATATGAAGTTGATTTATTTTTTTTCAATTTAAAATTTAGTTAATTAATCAATTAAAGTTTTAATTTAATATAAATATAAAGATTGAACACTTAAATATACCTATAAAAGAATATATAAAAAAAGGGGGGGGAATCTGATAATTGGTAATCAGTTGTATTTGCATTACAAATATGATAGTTCGAGTCTATCTTTCTCCATATCATATAAAAATTTATTAATCAATAAAACAATAATGGCTATTATTAGCCTCGATTGCTTAGTGGTCAAAGCGCTATTCTGAAGATATAGAAATGTGAGTTCAATTCTCTCTCGAGGCAAACTGTTAATATTAAATATTAATTATAGAATTTTTATGTTTTAAGCCGAAATAGTTTAATTGGTAAAACGAATTCCTTGTAAGACTTTAATATTGGTTCAATTCCAGTTTTTGGCAAAATAAAATATCAAATTTAATTAAATAATATCAAAAATAGTTTCAAAAAATAATATGAGTTGTAGTTTAATTTGGAAAAACATCATTTTTTGGTAATGAATAATATCAGTTCGAATCTGGTCAACTCAGTTAATTATTTTTATATTAAATGTTTATAAGGAAGCAGAACTCGAGTGGTGGAGTGTCTCCCTTTTAAGGAGAAAGTCTTGGTTCAAATCCAGGTGTTTTCACATACATACGCTATCGGATTTTAAAACCACACAAATCAAAATGAATTTAAATAAATACACAAAAGCTGAATTAATCAGCAAATTAAAAATACAAAATAAAAATCTGTAACAGAGTCAAAATCAAATAAATCTTCTGTAAAAGAAATAGTACAACAATACTTTAAATTTTTTTTTATCTAGTAAATGTGTGTTCGTATTAATTGTATACGTGTACTCCTCTGGCGGAGGAATTTAATGAAGAAAAGAATAGATACGGTTCTAAGTGGCTATAGGGGTGTTCCTATATTATTTAATATAAAAAACTAAATAAATAAATAAAAATTTTAATATTAAGGGCAGGTGATCCGATTGGTAATGGTGATTCTCTGTAAAAGAATTGGTTAGCGCCGTAAAAGGTTCGATTCCTTTACTGCTCAATAATAAAATGGTAGATGACAAATTGGTCAGTCGCTCCTTTTGGGTAGGAGACATAAAGCATGTTCGAATCGTGCCTACCATATTTAGGTGTTATGGCAGAGAGGTTATTGCGGAGTACTGTTAATACTTTTTTCATAGGTTCAATTCCTATTAACACCTTTACTCTCATTATTTTTAATATTAATACTTTACATCATATTATAATTAGATATTATAACTTAATTCATTATTTAAAAATAATAAAAACTAAAATAAAAATTTTAAATAATATAATTTACTAATACAAACAAAACAAAAAAAGTATATAAAAGAGTAATAAAAAACGAACATGTTGAAATTGGTAAACAATCTCTTCTTAAGCAGGAGTGGAAGTAATTCCTTAAGAGTTCAAGTCTCTTTGTTCGTATGTATTTATAACAATAGTGTAAAATATTATTAAAATAATATTTGTTATAATTAGACAGTTTAGTGTAACGGTTTGCACACTAATCTCATTAGTTAGTAGAAAGGTTCGATTCCCACTCTGTCTTTGTTTTTAATTACTTGTTTAAATATTAAAAATTTTTAAGTTAAGTTAAATTAAACTTAAAATTTAATTAATTTAACTGGATAAAAAATTAGAAGGTCATTTTTTTTTGAATAATTTATTTAATAGTTTTATTAAGTAATTGTTATCTCTTTGAAGATAGAGTGTCAGTACTAGTATAAAAATTGAGTATACAAACACAAAATTAAGAAAACATCTTATAGTAGCATATTTTACTTTTCGATAAATATTAGATTATTTAAACTTTTAAACTTTATTAATTTTATATCTTTATGAGAATTTAATTTAGTATAATTAATATTCAATTAATTAAAAATAATAAGGTTTTTTAGTATAAGGGTCGTACAGCAAACCTTCAATTTGCCAGTGTCAGTTCGAATCTGATAAAAACTAATTTTCTATTAGTTTAAATTTTAACTTTTAATTAACATATTTATTGAAAAGTAAAATACAAAATATAAAATGTTAACATAATTTCAATACTTTTGTTAAATTATAATAATAAATATATTAATTTAAACATGATAATAATAAACAGATTTTAAAAAGTTTATAAATCTTAAAAATAAAATTTATAACTTAATAATTTCTAATTATAGTTCTTCGTTATAAAATTTATAAATAAAATATTTTTGAAATATTTTATAATTATAATAATGTTACAAAGTTTACCTTTAATCGTGAATTCTCCTTTAGAACAATTTGAAGTAAGTAGTTTAATAAGTTTTATCGCGCCTATATTTGGTTATATAAACATAACTTTAAGTAATTTAGGTTTATATTCTATATTAATTTTATTTATAATATTAAGTTTACATATTATAAGTAATAATGAGAATAAAATATTACCCTCAAAATGAAGTATAGCTATAGAAAGTATATTTACAACAATAAATACAATGGTTAGAGAACAATTAGGAAAAGAAATTTATTTACCTTTTATTTATTCATTATTTTTCTTTATATTAATAAGTAATTTAATAGGTAACATACCTTATTCATACACAATTACAACTTCTGTTATAGTAACTATTGGATTATCATTTACTATTTTAACAGGTGTTACTATTTTGAGCTTATATATTCATAAATTAAAATTTTTCTCATATTTTGTACCATCTGGAACTCCATTAGCATTAGTACCATTATTAGTTTTAATTGAAATTGTATCTTATTTAGCTAGAGCTTTATCGTTAGGTATAAGATTATTTGCTAATATGGTAGCTGGTCATTCTTTATTAAAAATATTATCTACTTTCTTATATCAAATGTTTAGTACTAGTTTTATAATAGCTATATTTACTTTAATTCCTTTTGTATTCTTCTTAGCATTATGTGGCTTAGAAGTAGCTGTATCAATAATTCAAGCTTATGTATTTGTATTATTAGTAATATCTTATATTAAAGATGCCATCTATTTACACTAATTATTTTATTATAAAAATCAATTTATCTTTATAAAAACATAAAAATAAAACAAAAATAACAAAATAAAAATAAAACACAAAAAACAAAATAAAACACAAACACAACATAAAAATAAAACACCACATAAAAATAAAACACCACATAAAAATAAAACACAAACACAAAACAAAACAAACATAAAATAAAACCACATAAAAATAAAACACAAACACAAAACAAAAATAACAAAAAACAAAATAAAATAAAATTAAAATAAAAATAATTTATTAAATAAATTATTAATAAGATAAATATCTTAATTCTAATTTATTATATTTAATAAAATTATTAAAATTAAAGGTTAAAATAACTATTAATCAATAGAGTAACCATAAAAGGAACATTGAAAAGTATTAAATTATCTATTAAAATATAAATTAGAAAAAATTTACAATAATAATAATAAATGAATATTTAAAAGTTTTTTTACATTAATTATATAAACAATTACCCCTATTAATTATAAATTGATCGTTAAATAACTATAAAATTACTATTAAATAAAAGAAAGGGAATAGTTTTCATTGGAAAGTTAAAACGATTGCTAATTGTTCGGGTTATCCCTTAGGTGTTCGAATCACCTCTATTCCGTTAAATTTTTAGTATTGTTTGTTTGTTTGTTTTAAGATAAATTTATAACAGTTCAAAACAGAGGAGTTAATAAGAAAAGTGAGGGTAGTATTATGGATTGACGACTTTATTCCACTAATGCTAAAGAAATTGGAACTCTGTATTTAGTATTTGCAATATTTGCAGGGATGATAGCTACAGGATTTTCAGTTTTAATTAGATTAGAGTTATCATCTCCAGGTGTACAATTCCTTCAAGGAGATCATCAATTATTTAATGTAATAATAACTGCTCATGGATTATTAATGTTATTTTTTATGGTTATGCCAGCATTAATTGGAGGATTTGGTAATTACTTTTTACCAATCCATATAGGAGCTCCAGATATGGCATTTCCACGATTAAATAATATAAGTTTTTGATTATTACCTCCTTCATTAATTTTATTATTACTTAGTGCATTAGTAGAAAATGGAGCAGGAACTGGATGAACAATTAAGGATAAGTTGTTCTATTACAGTAATGTAATATTAAATAAACTCTACTTGATGCGAGAAACTCCTCAAATCGGAAGTAATTACCTATTCCATAATTTTATTAGAATGGTAAAAATATTACTAACATGGGGACAATTTGCCTGGGTAAAATTTTCTACCCATCAGAGACTAAACGTAGAGCATCCTTCTAAATTTATTAATAATATAACCACACAATCAATTAATAAAGAATTATTCTATCAATGATTAGTAGGATTTACTGATGGAGCTGGTACCTTTTCTATTTCTAATAGTAATGGTACATGATATTTAATATATAAATTATCTCAACATGAATATAATGCAAGATTATTATATTTTATTAAAAGCCAATTAGGAATAGGTAAAATTAATAAAGAAACTAAAACTAAAACAGTGAACTATTGAATTAGAGATAGAAACAAATTAGCAGAAGTTATATTTCCTATATTTGATAATTATCCATTATTAACTTCTAAATATTTCAATTATTTAAAATTTAAAGAAGCTTATAATATATTAGAAGATACTAATTTAACTAAAATCGAACGAGATGAATTAATGTTTAATTTAGTTAAAACAATTCCTTCTTCTGATTACATTTCTCCAGCTTGAGAAAAAGTAAGCAATTTAGTATCTAATACTTATGAAGCTAACATGGTTATGTCAAAAGGATGATTAATAGGCTTTACTGAAGCAGAAGGAAGTTTTTATCTTGTAAATAAAACTAATTGTAGAATAGTTCATGGCTTTGAAATAACTCAAAATTTAGATTTAATAGTTTTATCTGCAATAGGATATATTCTAGGTATAAAAACTTATTCTAAACATACAGATCCTAAAGTTGTTACTACTAATTCAAGAAGTGTTGAAAATATTATAAATTATTATAGTAAAAGTATGAAAGGAATGAAATCCTTTGAATTTAGAGTTTGAGCTAGAAGTTATGTAAAACATAAAGGTGATTTTACAAAACTTAATGAAATAAGAAATAAAATTAGAATTAGAAAACTAGGTACAACTTTATTAAATTATAAATCTAATGGATTAAACAATCAAAGTATACGATTAATACATACTACACCTCAAAACAATAAATGAAATATAATTTTAGATAATAGTAATAATAAATCTATAATTAATAGAGAAAATGGTATTTATAAAATTTACGATAATTTATTTTTAAATGAAGGTAAAGTACCTAATTATCCAGATATAAATAATAAAATTATAGATAAATTTATACTTAATTTAGCTGAAATTTTAGAAAATTTAAAGGAAAATAATGTATTAACTGTTTTTAATTTATACTTTTTAGTAAAACCAGATTTTGATAGTGTTATTATTTTTGAAAAATTAAATCAACATTTTGCTAAATATTCACTTCAGTTTATAAATAAAAATATAGTTCAAATTTATAAAAATACAGGATTATTAACTGCTTTGGGTGTAGGAAAATCTTTAACTTCTTATGATTTAAATGATTTAACAGGTATATCTTCAAAGATTAAAAATACTATTATAGGTAATATCGAAATTATAAATAAAAATGTACATAAAGATTTAAATAATACTAAAATTAATTTTACAAAAAATTTTGATATTAATTCAGAGATTATGTTAATAATTCACGCTGATTTTTATAAACCTGATTATAATAAATAAATATAACTTATTTATACTTTTGGTTATAACTTTATATTATAAAAATAGTGAATTAATGTAATAACATAAAGATTCGAACATAGTTTATATTAATAAATAGAAGGATGAAGACATAGTCCGATCTTTAGTGAAAACTAAAGCGACTAATGATAGTGAATATTTTAAATAGATTCATGAGATTATCAACAAAAAATTTTGTTATCCACCATTATCTGGGATACAATCTCATTCTGGGGGTTCAGTGGATTTAGCTATATTTAGTTTACATTTAACAGGGGTATCTTCATTATTAGGAGCTATTAATTTTATTACTACAGTATTAAATATGAGAACTAATGGTATGAGTTTACACAAATTATCATTGTTTGTTTGAAGTATTTTTGTAACTGCTATATTATTATTATTAGCTTTACCTGTTTTAGCTGGTTGACTCATACTGCCTGCTCTAAATCTGGCTATTTGCTGGGAACTGTTTCAGCTAATAAATTTTAATGAAACACAATCAGCAGGAAACTTATTAGATTTGAATCTTTTAAGAATCTTCAGAGACTACACGCCGGAATTAATCTGTTGTAATATTTTACCTTTTACTCAAGTAGATGATCTAAAATATAAAGATATATCTAATTTTAAATTTAGTTCTTATTTAACTGGTTTAATAGAAGGAGATGGTTCAATTATAACACCAAACACAGAAAGATCTGTTAAAGGTAGAATTAATTATCCTTCTATTCAAATTGTGTTTCATTTGAAAGATTACCCTTTAGCTTCAATGATTCAAAAAGAAATAAAAGTAGGTTCATTATCTAGAAAAAAAGGAGTAAATGCTTATGTTTTAACTATAAATAGTTATAAAGGATTAATATTATTAATTTCAATGATTAATGGAAACATGAGAACTCCAAAAATTTATAGTTTATATTATTTAATTGACTGATTAAATTTTAAATTTAAAGAAATTAATATACCTAAAAAACCTTTAAACAATAGTTCTTTAGATTCTAATGCATGATTATCTGGATTTATTGAAGCTGATGGTCATTTTTCTGTAAGAACTACTATTACTTCTAAATATTCAAAAGTAGAATGTAAATTTGAATTAAGTCAAAGACAAATTGATCACAAAGGTAATAATAATTTAGATTTTCTAGAATTTATTGCTAAATTTTTACTTTCTTCAGTTAAAGCTATAAGAGTAAATAAATCTAAACCTGAATATAGAGTTAGAACAACTAGTTTAAATAGTAATTTAATTTTAGAAAATTATTTAAATACATTTCCATTATTTGGAAGTAAATATTTAGATTTTGAAGATTGAATTAAAGTTCTAGATAAATTTAAATCAGGTCAATTTAAACATAAATCAAATATTGAAGAAATTATTTTAATTAAATCTAGTTTGAATAATGCTAGAACTTTTTTTACTTGAGATCATTTAAGTAAATTTTACAACTTAGATTAATAAGATATAGTCCCAACATACATGTAAATGTATGAGTATTTACCTTAAACAGAAATACTTACATCAAAATATAAATAAAAATTAATTAATTTAATTATAGTACTAAGTATAATGTTTATGAGACTGTTTTATTTACAAAACAGTCATTGGATATTATCCAGTAAATCAAGAAATTAAGGGTATAACTATGTTATTAACTGATAGAAATTTTAATACTAGTTTCTATGATCCAGCTGGAGGTGGAGATCCTATATTATTCCAACATCTATTTTGATTTTTTGGACATCCAGAAGTTTATATTTTAATTATACCTGGATTTGGTATAGTTAGTCAAGTAATATCAGCATTCTCTGGTAAACCTATATTTGGTTATTTACAAAATAGCTCTTTAATAAAGATAACTTTATTAACGCAACAAACTATATGCAGAGAAATCAAAGAATATTTACAATTCATATTACTAAGTACTCCATTTAAATGAAATTATATTTCATTAGTAAAAATCTTAGTAATGTATGATAATCCGCAGATAACTAAAGCACAAAGTGAAAACTTTAAACTAGAAATAAAAGAAATTTTCAAGTTAAGCATGTGAGTAGGAATCTCAGAGGCCATACGTTTGTTGCCAACATTTTTAATAAGTATAATTTATTTATTAAAATACTTTTCCCAAAATATTATATTCTTATGTCAAGTATCTATAAAAGATGAAATAACACATGATAAAGTAGATACTAATATCAATAAAGATAATTTAAATTTACCTACAAAAGATAGCAAAGAAAGATTTTATGAATGATTAGCAGGATTTATTGATGGAGATGGTTGTTTTTTATTATCAAAAAAAGGGTATGCAAGTTTAGAAATAACCACACAACTTAGAGATAAAAAATGTTTATATTTAATAAAACAAAAATTTGGAGGATCGATAAAACTTTATAGTGGTAATAATTATTTAAGATATAGATTACACCATAAAGAAGGTTTATTAAATTTAATTGACAAAGTTAACGGTTTATTACAAAATCCTGTAAGAATACTTCAATTAGGAAAAATTTGCGAAAAATATAACCTAGAGTTAAAAGATTCTATACCACTAACATATTTTAATGGTTGATTAGCAGGATTTTTTGACACTGACGGTAGTATTTATTTAAATGAAGTTTCTGGACAAATATTTATAACAGCTACTCAAAAAAATAGATTTATATTAGATGCTTTAGTTGAACTATATGGAGGTACAATTTACCCAATGGTAAAACAAGGGGCATTTAAGTGAACTTGTTTTAAGAAAAAAGAAGTTTTATCTTTAATTAATGAGTATTTTAAAATTAATCCTTGCAGATCTGAAAAAATGGTCAGAATTAATATGGTTAATAAATTTTTTGAACTTAGAAAACTTCACGCACATAATGCTTCAGTTAATACAGTTTTAGGTAAAACATGAAAACATTATCTAATAAAATGAAATAGTATAGTATCTAAAAAATTATAAATAATAGGGAAGAGTTTAAGTTGGCAAAGAGATGGTCCAAAATGATTAAAATTTTTTTTGTTTTATCATTAGTATTTAGGTATGGTGTATGCTATGTTTTCAATAGGTATATTAGGATTTTTAGTATGATCTCATCATATGTTCAGTGTAGGTTTAGATGTAGATACAAGAGCTTATTTCACTGCTGCTACAATGGTAATTGCAGTTCCTACTGGTATTAAAATATTCTCTTGAATTGCTACTTTATATGGTGGTAGTTTAAGATTAACAACACCTTTAATATTCACATTAGGATTTTTAGCTTTATTCACAATTGGAGGAGTAACTGGAGTAGTTTTAGCTAATGCTTCTTTAGATTTAGCATTACATGATAGAATTAAAAAAGATCCTTATTATATTCATAAATTCTGAGTTGGATTAATGGATGGAGATGGTAGTATTCAAGTAAATCATTGAAGACATAAAAATCTTCAATATAGGTTAGTTATTAAATTAAAATATTGTATTGAAAATTTAACAATGTTGAATCTAATTAAAAAGCATATTGGAGGAAATGTTAGAACTATTGAAAATAATAAATTTATTATTTGAGTGGTAAATGAAAGAAAACTTATCCAAAAATTAATCAGTATATTTATTTCTTATCCTCCTTTAACTTCAAGATTAAGAGCTCAATTAGCATTTATGTTAGAATGTTTTCAACAAAATAATGTTGCATGATATTTAAATGCTAGAGATAAAAAATATCTTAATCCAAATAGAGATGTTGTTAAATTTGATTATAATTATTTTAATGCATGATTATCTGGTTTTATAGAAGCAGAAGGTTGTTTTTCTATTAGAAATATTTCTAATAATCACTCATTTTCAATAGGGCAAAGAACTGATAGATATATAATAGAAACAATTAAAAATCATTTCGATGCTCAAAATGAAATTAGAAAATTAAATAATAATTTTTGATTAATTGAAATTTATAGAAAAATAACTCTAATGAAAATTATTAATCACTGTATTAATTACCCTTTACTTGGAGAAAAAACACTTTCATTTTCTAAATTTAAAGATCTTTTTAAATAAGTGTCATGTTGTCTTACCACTATGATAAATTTAAATTATTAATTTATCGGTAATATTATTTATATACTAATATTGCTAACGGTGAAACCTTAAAAATGGAAATAATGCTGTTTTCATGCTACAAATTTTTGAGGCAATACCGTGGAAACCAAAAATATAAGATTTCAAAGTTGTTGTTTAAAATCAATTAAAACACAAAACAAAATTTTTAGAAAATTAAGAAATAATTATTTAACTCAAATTTAAAAAAGATTTACACTGAAAAAGATTTTAGTTTCCATTTAGCTTAGCTTATCAATGGGAGCTGTGGGAGCATGTGTATAAGTCTTAGCCCCTTTTTTTATTTATTTAATGATAATAAAAGAGTAGACAATAATTTAATAATCTCATTTAATATTTGTCTATTAAAACTTTATCTTATTTTTTTTTATTATTTTTCTTAAACAATTTAATAATAACTTTGAAATTTATAGAGAGTAGGATCCGTAGAGACTATACGTGGTAGTCGAACGTTAATTAAGTTTAATTATTAGATAAGATATAGTCCGATCCTCATTGAAAAATGAGTATATTTTTAATTTTAAGATAGAAATAAATTATTGACTTATTATGTAGTAGCTCACTTTCATTATGTATTATCAATGGGAGCTGTATTTGCAATATTTGCAGGATTTTATTTTTGAGCACCTAAAATTATAGGAAAATCCTATAATGAATTATTAGGAAAAATTCATTTTTGAACTTTATTTGTTGGGGTTAATACAACTTTCTTCCCTCAACATTTTTTAGGTTTAGCAGGTATGCCTAGAAGAATTCCAGATTATCCTGATGCCTTTAGTGGTTGAAATCAAATTTCAAGTTTTGGATCGTTAATTTCAATTATGGCTACAGTTTTATTTGGTTATATAATCTACGATATATTTGCTAATGGAAGTCCTGTTAATAGTAATCCTTTAAATATACCTTCTTATTTTACATCTACAGAACAATTTAAAAATGAAACAGAAACAACATCAACTTTAGAATGAACTTTACAAAGTCCTATACCATTCCATGCTTTCAAAATGTTACCTGTGCAATCTTAAATTAAATTTATAATTTAAATTTAAATAAATAATTAATTATATAAAAATTACCCCCTTTAATTATATTATTTAGTAATTATTTAAAATAATCATTAAAGAATTACTAATTAATTTAAAGACTGTAGCATAATTGGTAATGCAGTTCGCTCATAATGGATATTATAAGGGTTCAATCCCCTTCGGTCTTATTTTAAGGGTACTTGGTCGAGTCAGGTTTATGGCGCTCGTTTTGAAAACGAGTACTTTAATAAGGTCGTGAGTTCAAATCTCACAGTGTCCGTCAATTAAATTCTTTATATTTTCTATATTAAAAAAAAAAAATCATTTAAAGAAGAAAATAAAATTTAACTTCAATAAATATATTATAAGTTTGTTTTTAAATTAAATCTCCTTTATTATTTAATTATACTATTTTTGTTTTGTTTTTGATTTAAAATAATAATCTAGTTGAAAATATCGAAAGAATAAATATAAAAACACAAAATGCTTAGTTTATTATTATTAATACCTATAATAGGTAGTTTATTATTATTAACAATACCGGAAAATTCAATAGAAAAACAAAAAAGAATGAAAAGAATAACTTTAATAACTATGTTAATAAATTTCATAATCTCAATATATATATGATTAGAATTTGATTCAAGTACTAGCCAATATCAATTTGTACATGAATTTATAAATTTAAGTTATTGCCATTTAAATATAGGTATAGATGGTATATCATTATATTTTGTATTATTAACAACTTTTATAAGTCCTATTGCCATATTATCTAATTATAATAACATAAATAATAATTTAAAATATTTTTTAATATCTTTTTTATTATTAGAAACATTACAAATAGGAGTATTTGTAGTATTAGATTTAATTTTATTTTATATATTTTTTGAAAGTGTGTTACCTATTTTATTTTTAATAATTATAATATATGGTTCAGGTGAAGCTAGAATAAGATCAGCTTTATTATTTTTTTTATATACTTTAGCAGGATCTTTATTTATGTTATTAGCTATACTTCAAATATATAGTTATGTAGGATCGACTGATTTTCAAATAATATCTTTATCAGAAATAAATTTAGATAGTCAAAAAATATTATGATTAGGATTCTTTTTAGCTTTTGCAGTAAAAACTCCATTATGACCTTTAACAGGTTGATTATATAGAGCTCATGCTGATAGTCCTTTAGCTGGTTCTATATTATTAGCTGCTACAATATTAAAATTTGCTACTTATGGTTATTTACGAGTTTTAATTAATTTTTTACCTGATGCTACTAATTATTTTTCTCCATTAGTTCAAACTATTGCAATTATAACTTTAATTTATGCTTCATTAGCTACAATTATTCAACAAGATACTAAAGCTTTAATTGCTTATTCAAGTATTGCACATATGAGTATAGTTATATTAGGTTTATTTTCTAATACTATTCAAGGTATTGAAGGTGCTATTTTATTAGCTTTAGCTCATGGATTTGTTTCTCCTGCTTTATTTATTTGTGTAGGAGGTGTAATTTACGATAGAACAGGTACTAGAATTATTCATTATGTAAGAGGATTAGTTACTTATATGCCTGTATTTTCTATTTTTTTCTTTATCTTTACATTAAGTAATACTGGTATACCATTAACTTTAAATTTCTTAGGAGAACAATTATCTTTGATTGGTATATGAGAAAGAAGTCCTTTAATAGCAATTTTTGGTGCTAGTGGTATAATATTATCTGCTATTTATTCTATTTATTTATATAATAGAATATCTTATGGTATTTATTCTCCTCATTTAAAACCTATTAAAGATATTTCTAGAAGAGAATTTAATCTTTTAATGACTTTATTATTACCTACTGTTTTGTTAGGTATTTTCCCTAATGTTATTTTAAATGGTTTACATTTCTCTATCTCTTCTTTACTTTATATTATTTAAATTAAAAAACAAACACAAAAATATATATATATTAAATGTTATCATTATATTATTATTATTATAATAATATATCTTAATATTTTTACCCCCTTTTTTAAATTTACTTAACAAACACAAAATGCTTGCTACCACTGGGTCCTCATGTGTTTTATAATAAAACGAAAAATATAACGACTTTTCTACACCTCCTCAAAATTAAGCACATAAAATTTATTTATAGTACAATTTAAGGAATTTATTAAATAGGATCTCATTTCATCTTTAAAAGTATATAGCTTAGTAGGTATAAAACACAAAATGCGCATTAAACACAAAATATAAAATTAAATTAATAAAAGAGCATAGTATTAACGGTTAGTATGACGATCTTCAAAATCATTGGTAGGTGTTCGAATCACCTTGCTCTTGTTAAATTTATATCTAAGGGATCTTAGCTTAATAGGTAGAGTTTCTAATTGTCATTTAGAAGGGTCTCAGTTCGAATCTGTGAGTTCTCGTTTTATATTTATAATTAAAACCCAAATTGACATAATAATTTATATAATCTTGAATTAATTCAAGATAATAATAAATTATTATTAATAATTTAATTAAGTTTGTATTAATTTATACTAATAATAAATTAGTCTAATTAAACAAAACATAAATTATATAAATAATTGTCTTCGTTATTAAAATTATAAAACAAAAAATTTTAATACTAAATTTAGAAATAAACATAAATTAATTTAAATGAAAATTAATAATATAAATAAATTAAATTATATTGATCAAATGTTAATTAGTATAAATCACAATAATTTTAGTTTAATATTAATATTTTTTTACTTAATAATAACAAATTATTATATAAAAATATTAATAATTTTAATAACTTTTTTACTATTTAAAGTTATATTAAAAAATAATAATAAAATTAATTCAAATACATCTATAATCAAAATAATATTAATAAGTATATTTATATATTACTTAATTTATATTTATTTGATAAATAATGTAATTTATATGGATAGTACAGAATATTTAATTTTATATAATAATATTTATATAAAAGGTTTAAATTCATTAGTTGAAAAACATGGTGAATTAATAGCTTATGCTGTAGGAGTTAAATTATCTAGTATTTATTTAAAAATATCACCTATTGAACCTACATTTTATTTTCATTTTGGTTTAGGTGTGGGACCTACTTTAGATTTAACAGTTCATCAAGAATCATATATTTCACCTATAGATTCTAATTTTAAAAATTATGTGTTATTAACTGTTGAAAAAGTTGAAGATCATATTATTTACCTTAAAGATATGGTACCTTTTCATCATAAACATTATAAAACATCTAAAATGACAAATATGGAAAATAATACTACTGTAATTAGTGGAGATGCTCCAACTAATATTAATGTGGTTAATATTCATTGCTCTTTAGAATCTGAAGAATTATTTAGTAATTTTTTTAATCAGTTTGAAAATTTCGTTTTTAATATTTCTTATTTTTTTTATCTTGTCTTTATAAGTATATTATTAATTTTTTTAATTATAAAACTTATTAATTTTATAAAATTTGTTATATTTATTAAAAGAAATATAATAATCTAAAAACAAAATATTTACACTTATATTACTTTATTATATAAATTACTAATTTGAAATAAAACTTCTTTAATAAGTTTTTAATAAAACTTATTATTTATTAATTATAATCTAAGTTTTATTTGTTTATCTCATTTGACTTTATCCTTAATTGATAAAAATTAATTATAAACACTAAACATAGTGTGTTTAATTTTTTTGGTTTTTACCCCCTATTAAAGTAAATAATTTATAAAATTTATGAATAATCATATCAGCTTTAATATTAATTCAATTAATGTTAAAAAAAATTTTTAACATAAAAGAAATAAGAAATAATCATATATTAATATTAATTTAATAAATTTAAATTTATTAAATTTAATAATAACTTATAAAATTAATTTAATTATAATAAATAAAACGAGTATAGTTAAGTTGGTATAACCTCTACCTTCCAAGTAGTTGTCATCAGTTCGAATCTGATTACTCGTATATATTTTAATATAATAATTTATTTTAAATAAATATAAATATTAAAAAGGAAAGTATAGTTAAATTAAATAATAAAAGTGAATATAATAAAAGAGTATATTATTAAATTTATAATTTATTTTAGACGCTATTATAACATAATACAAACAAAAATGTTAACAGCAGCAAAATACATCGGAGCTGGTTTAGCTTGTTCAGGTTTAATCGGAGCAGGTGCAGGGATAGGTTTAATTTTCTCTTCATTAATTGCTTCTACAGCTAGAAATCCTCAAATAAGAGGGCAATTATTCAGTTTTGCAATTTTAGGATTCGCTTTAGCCGAAGCTACAGGGTTATTCTCTTTAATGATTGCTTTCTTATTATTATATTCTTAATTTTTATTATAATTTTAGAATTAATTAAGAATAAAAATTTTAGAATTAACCTTTTGAATATCGAGATTGAATTATTTAAATAATTAATTAATTCAATCTTTTACCCCCTATTAAAGTAAATAATTTATAAAATTACCCCTTTTAAATACAAAATTGTATATTAATTAATTATATTAAATTATTGAATATAATATATATTTGTATTGAATTTGAATAATAAATAAAAATTATATAATATTAATTAATATTACATATCAAAATGATTATATTAGAGAATAATTAAAAATTTAAATATTGTGAAAAAGAATAACAATGCTATTTAAATAAAATAATTATATCTTTAAAATGAATAATACATTATTCATCTGAATAGATTTATAATTTAATAAATCCCTAAATTAATTAAATTTAATTTAGTTTTTGTCACATTTATCTATAATTATATAAAATGTTTTTTTAATGAATGACATTAAAAATTTAAATATAAAATTAAGTGAAAATTATAGTTTACCTTATTTAAAAAGTGTTTTAAACAAAGGGGAAATGGAATTTTCGATAGAAAATATATTAAAAAGAAAAGAATTAGATAAAAATAATAATTTTAATAATAAAAAAATTACTAAATTTACACAATTAATTAATAAATTAAGTGATAACATAATTTATACTAATAAATCAATATTAAATTTATTAAATAAAAATGAATATAATTTAAATATCTCTAAATCAGCAAAATTAAATAAAGAATTATCAAACACAAAAATAAATAAAAATGAATCAAAATTAATATTAATGAATGAACAAGAATATATAAGATTAATTAAACCATTTAATTTTAAATTAGCAAGTATGAGTAATCATATTTATACATTTACTAATAAATCTTATAAACAAATTAATAAAAATTTACATAATTTATATATAATATGTAAGTCAGCCTTTCATAATATGTCAAGTATAATAAGTAAACCTATTATTTCAATTAATTCTAATTTAATAAAAATTACATTATTTTATTATTGAAAACCTTTAAGAACAAAATATTTTAAAAGTAGTTTACATTCTAAATTTTTAATTTTACATTATTATAAATTAGAAAATCTAGTTAAATTATTAAGCAAATTATTTAATAAATCAGTAGAATTAGAACTAATTAGAATATATTCTCCACAAAATGAAAGTAATATATTAGCTAATCTTATTGGTGTATTAAGTAATTTTATTAAATTTAGAAATATTCATATGAAATTATTTAAAGTAAGTAAAACTAAAAAATTTCAAAAAAGATTTAGTAATAATAAAATACCTTCTTTTTTATCTGGAATTTATTTAAAATTAGCAGGTAGAGTATTAACACAAAAAATACAAAGAAGAGTTAAATCTAAAGTAATACAAAAAGGTAGTTTAGCTAAAACTAATACTGAATTAATTAATACTAAAACATTTGTCAATAAAAATAAAAGAGGTGTATTTAGTATAACTATTAAAACAGGACATATTATTAAGAATTAATTAATTTATAATTTCTTCTAATTAATTTTTTTAATTTAATTAAAAAAATTATACAAAAAAACAAACAATAAATATAATAGAAATTTAAAATTTAATAAAAATTTAATAAATAAAAGAGATTTAAGTAAATATAAGTTTAATAAATTTATATTCAAAGTAACTAATTATATCTATTTTTGTTAGATATTATAACAAAAATTATTAATTTATAAAAATATCGTATTAGATTTAAATTAATAATTACACTTTAGTAAGAATAAAAATAAAACAAAAATATATAATGAATAAAATAAATAGAAATCAATTTCAATCTTTTCCTTATCATTTAGTAGAACCATCACCATGACCTATATTAGTTAGTTTTTCATTATTAAGTTTAACTTTAGGAGCAGTAATGTATATGCAAGGTTTTACTCATGGAGGACAATTAATAAGTTTAGGTTTTACTTTAACAGTATTTGGTATGATACTTTGATTTAGAGATATTATAACAGAAGGAACATATTTAGGACATCATACAATTCAAGTTCAAAAAGGTTTAACTATTGGAGTAGTATTATTTATTATTAGTGAAGTATTTGCCTTTTTAAGTGTATTTTGAGCTTTTTTCCATTCTAGTTTATCTCCTACTATAGAAATAGGAGGAGTATGACCTCCTCAAGGTATAACACCTTTAGACCCTTTTGCAATACCATTATTAAATACTATTTTATTATTATCATCTGGGGCTTTTGTAACTTATGGTCATCATGCTTTAATACAAGGAGATAGAAGAGGAGCTATCTTAGGGACCTTATTAACAATAATTTTTGCTATAATATTTACTGCTTTACAATATTATGAATATTCAGAATCTAGTTTTACAATGAGTGATTCAGTATATGGAACAGTATTTTATGCTTCAACTGGTTTACATGGATTACATGTAATTATTGGTACATTATTTATTTTAGTAGGTTTTGTTAGAATAATTAATTATCATTTAACTGATACACATCACCAAGGACATGAAGCTGCAATTCTATATTGACATTTTGTAGATGTAGTTTGATTATTCTTATTTATAGCTGTGTATTACTGAGGTGGTAATTAAACTATAAATAAATTAATATTTAAATAAGATTTTTAATTAAATTATTAATTATCGTTAATATTAAATAAATTTTAATATTTACCTAAATTAATAAACCCCGCTAAACAAAATATCAATTTATTTTGTAATTAGCAAGTAATATTTATCATAAATATTAGACATTTAATACAAGTCCCAAAGGGTTTATAATACGATAATACTATGAATTTATCATTATTTTTATTTTTAATAGGAATATTAGGTTTTATATTAAACCGAAAAAACATAATATTAATGATTATTGCTATAGAAATAATGTTATTAGCAGTAACTATGTTATTATTATTATCAAGTTTTAGTTTTGATGATGGAATAGGACAAATATTTAGCGTATTTATAATATCATTAGCTGGAGCTGAATCAGTTATAGGTTTAAGTATTATTGTAGCAGTTTATAGAATTAAAGGGAATATATTAATAAGACAAGAAACTTAATGTATTTAACAATATTAATTTTACCTTTATTAGGTTCATTTATATCAGGATTTTTAGGTCGAAAAATAGGAGTAACAGGATCTCATATAATAACTTGTACTTGTTTAATTTTATCTAGTATATTAGCAACTATTGCTTTTTATGAAGTAGGATTAAGTTCAAGTCCAGTTATAATTAATTTATTTAATTGAATAGATTCAGAAAATATGACTATATCGTGAGAATTTTTATTTGATCAATTAACAGTATCTATGTTTATTCCTGTATTATATATTTCTTCATTAATTCATATATTTTCAACTGATTATATGGCTGAAGATCCTCATAATCAAAGATTTTTCTCTTATTTATCTTTATTCACTTTTTTTATGTTAATTTTAGTATCTGGTGCTAATTTTTTTGTAATGTTTGTAGGTTGAGAAGGTATCGCAGAATGCCTTAAATGGGATAATAATGAAAATTTTACTTATAGTATTATCGGTTTAAATGTGGTTGGTAATGAAAAATTTTTTCCTAATATTAAAAAGTTAACTTCTAAGGATCGAATAGGTCCCCATAATTTAGATATTATTTCTATGATTATAGGTTCAACATTAGGAGATACTCATTTAGAAAAAAGAAAAAATGGAATAGGAACAAGAGTGATATTCGAACAATCAAACAATAATGTAGAATATTTAATGTGATTCCATGCTTATTTATCCAGTAGAGGTTATTGTAGTAGTACTAAACCTAAACTACAAATAAGAATAAAACAAAAAGGTAAAGTGTTTTATCTATATCGAATTAGTAGTTATACATTTTCTAGTTTTAATTGAATTCATGAAATGTTTTATAAATTAGTTGATAATAAATATGTAAAATTTGTTCCTTTAAATATTGAAGAATATTTAACACCGTTAGCTTTAGCCATTTGATTTATGGATGATGGTTCAAGATTAGGTAAAGGTGCTAGAATTGCTACTAATTGTTTTACATTTGAAGATATTAATTTACTTTGTAAAGTATTAAAAAGTAAATATAATATCAGTGCTACATCAAATAAATGTGGTAAAGATAGAGGTCATATTATATATATTCATGTCAATTCTATGAAATTATTTACTAATGTTGTTAAACCTTATTTATTACCTTCATTATACTATAAGTTAGGATCTGACAAATAGTCAACATTATTATTACCATAGTAAGAAAATGATCAATTATTAGAAAATTAAATTGAAGAATAATAAGAAATTAGTAATTTGTTTTTAATAATAAATTCTAATTACGTTTTCTTGCGACGTTATTGAAAACGATCAAATGAATTAGCTTCATTTATAGATCGTCGGTTACAATTTTAATCGCGACAGACTAGTTCAATAACGGGTGCCTGTAATGGCGCTCAATGCATAGTCGGAATCTTTATTTTTTATAAATTTTAATTTATAATGAGCACAAGGCATTTATTTTAATTTTTAAAAATAAGAAAACTAAATCAAATAAAAGTCTACTTTAGAATTCTCAAATTATATTAGCCCCTTTAATAAACTTAACGCTAATTTTAAAAGAGTAAACAAAACACATAATTATAAATAATAATGTTATTTTGTTTTTGTTTACATTTACCCCTAATTTATTATACAATTAAAATCTCTTGTGCTCATTATAATTTTTATAAATAAATACTAAGGCATTATGTAAATCCTATAAGGTTATAATAAACAGGGATATAAAGAAGAAGCTATTATTTTATAAACTTTTATAAAATAATTTCTTTATATTTAAGATTTGATTGGTATTGTTTCTTATTTATTAATTAATTTCTGATTTACTAGAATACAAGCAAATAAAGCAGCCATATTAGCTTTAACTATGAATAGAGTAGGAGATATGGGATTAAGTATAGGATATTTTGCATTATTTGCTTTATTTGGGTCGTTAGATTATGCCACAATATTTAGTATAGTACCATTTATGAATGAAACAGCTTTAACTATAATAGGTATATTATTATTAACAGGAGCTATGGCTAAATCAGCTCAAATCCCATTACATTCTTGATTACCTGGAAGTATGGAAGGTCCTACACCTGTATCAGCTTTAATTCATGCAGCTACTCTAGTTACTGCTGGATTATATTTATTATTACGATCCTCACCTTTATTAGAATATAGTAGTACAGCTTTATTAATTATAACTTTGACTGGAGCTACTACTGCTTTCTTTGCTGCTACTTGTGGTTTAGTTCAAAATGATTTAAAAAGAATTATTGCTTTTTCAACCATTAGTCAATTAGGATATATGGTAATGGCTGTAGGTTTAAGTCAATATAATGTTGCTTTAATGCATGTAGTTAATCATGCTTTTTTTAAAGCATTATTATTTTTAGGAGCTGGAGCTGTAATTCATAGTTTTTCAGATCAACAAGATATAAGAAGAATAGGAGGTTTAATAAGATTTTTACCTTTCACTTATACAACTATGTTAGTAGGATCGTTATCATTATTAGCTACTCCCTGATTAACAGGATTTTATAGTAAAGATTTAATAATAGAATTAGCTTATGGTCAATATAGTTTTAATGGTACATATGCTTATATCTTAGGAAGTATTACAGCTGGTTTAACTGCATTTTATTCATTTAGATTAATTTGTTTAGTTTTCTTAACTGTACCTAATGGACCTAAACAATCTTATTTAAATACTCATGAAGCTAATAATAAAGTAATTATTCCATTATTCTTATTAGCTTTATTTAGTATATTTTTTGGATTTATCTTTTCTGATTTATTTGTAGGTATGGGAAGTGATTTCTTCAGTAATGCCATATTTATTAAACCTAATAATATTTCTTTAATTGAAGCTGAATTTAGTTTACCTTTAATAATAAAATTATTACCTGCTTTATTATCACTTTTTGGTGCTAGTTTAGCAATATTTTTATATCATAATAGTCCCACATTTATTATTGATTTAACTGATAATTTAATAGGACAAAAAATATATACTTTCTTTAATGGTAAATATTTATTTGATATAATATATAATAATTATATTATAAATAAAGGATTAGAATTAGGTTATACTATTTCTAAAGTTTTAGATAGAGGTATTATAGAAATGGTAGGACCTCATGGTTTATCTCAAACTTTAACTAAAACAGGTAAAAATATTAGTAAATTAGATACTGGAGTTATAACTACATATTCTATTTATATTACTTTATCTTTACTTTCTTTAATTTTCTTAATTTTTGCTCCTATTTTAATAGATACTTCTTTATTAAATGAAATAAGATTATTTATTATTTATATTGCTGCTTTAATTATAGTTTTATCTCCTTCTAAACCTTAATTAACTATTTTTTTAATCAATTTATTTACCCCTTTAACTTTTTAAATTTAATAAATATATTTTATTTATACCTTTAATTAACAAAATTAATAAGATAACATAATTTATTCATATAAATTCAATCAATGTCTCATTAAAAAAGAAATTTATTAATTTCTTAAATTAGTAAAACAAGACTTAAAATTTGCTTATAATGCAGAGACAGTTCTCTAATAATAAAGAAATAAATTTTGTTTATTTGAGATCTATATTTTTTATTAATTAAATTTTAATGCCTCAATTAATACCATTTTATTTTGTAAATCAATTTTCATTCTCATTTTTAACTTTACTTTCTTTAATTTATATCTTTTCTAAATATGTATTACCATTATTTACTTTTCAACAAGTAATAAGAATGTATATTACTAAATTAAGTAATAAATAATAAGTTAAATTATTAAAATATAATATTTAATTATAGTAAATTTTATTAATTAAGTTATAAAATTAGTAAGATTTTAAATCTCTTTAGTTTTAACTATAATTTTTATTTATTTAAGAAATTTACCCCCTTAGCTTTAAAATAAAAATAATTTTTAATGTTTATTAAATAATAAACATAAAAGTATACTATATAAATATAAAATAGTTAAGATTTTAATATAAAAATAAATTATTACCATTTATTTTAATATATGAAATAATTGATTAAGGTGAATCTTAGGATACTTTAGATATATTATATTATATAAATATATCATAGAGTATTAATGTTAATAAGTTATATATTATATCATTATTATAATATTAGATTAAGTAGGTTAACATAAAACTAAGAGAGAAAATAAAACAAAAATTATAAAATAACAAAATGTTTAATATACTATCAATATTTAATACTATATACAATGATGCTCCACAACCATGACAAATAGGGTTTCAAGACAGTGCTGCTCCAGGTTTTACTGGGATAGTAGAATTACATAATACTATATTTTTTTATTTAATCGTAATTTGTGTGGGAGTATTTTGAGTTTTAGGTTCATCAATATATTATTTTAATATAAAAAATTCACCTATAATTCATAAATATATAAATCATGGTAAATATGTGCCTATTCAAAAGTATTTTAAGTTAAATAATAACTTATTTAAAAATGGAGTGTATATCTCTAAACATTCTTACACCACTGTATCTAAAAATTATTTAAAAACAGATAATATTAATTATGTTAAATTCTATGAAAATGCTTTTGATATGAAAAAAGATATCTTAAATGAAAATAAAGGTAAATCAGGGATTTATATGTTAACTAATAAAATAACTAAAAGAATATATATTGGACAATCTAGTAATTTATCCAATAGATTTAAAAATTATTTAAATTTTAGTTATATTAATAGTAAACCCCATTTAAAAATTAATAGTGCGTTAATTAGATACGGATATTCTAATTTTTCTGTAACAATTCTAGAATATTGCGATAAATTGGATCTACTTATTAGAGAACAATTTTACTTCGATAAATTAAACCCACAGTATAATAAATTAGCAGGAAGCTCTCTAAGATCTAAAAATTCACAAGAAACTAAAGCAATAATCAATAAATTTTTAAAAGAAGTTTCTGTAAAAGAAAAATCTGCTTTATCCGGTAATCTTCAAAAAGAAGCAACTAAAAACCAAATAAAATTAAAAAAATTAAAAGAAAGTAAACCTTTATTAGGCAAAACTCATAGTGAAATTTCAAAAGAAATGATGAAAGAAAAAGCTTCCGGTATAAAACATTTTTTAGATACTAAATTAAAATTGAGTGTTATAAGTGGAAATCCTGTTAATATATATGAAAAATTCTCTTCAAAAGGATTTAAATTAATAGGTAGTTTTGTTTCAGCTAGAAGAGCTGGTAAAATTTTAGGTATAAGTGGTAGTACTGTAATAAAATATCGAAATTCAGGTGTAATTTTTAAAGATAGATATAAATTCTCATCTAAATAAACTTAGGAAAACTTTGAATAAAATTTCACTATATGCTGGAAACTCCTAAAGCCTCAGATACTATAATATTTTTATTATTAGTGATAATTCTATAGGATGTTACAATGGACAATCAGCAGGAAACCAAAGTAATTTTAGCTAAACTTAAATTATAAGTAGGATCCTCAGAGACTACACGTGAAAACCGTTATAACGGTAAGATATAGTCCAATCGTATAGGAAACTATATGAGTATCGACATTAATTGAATTAATATGAACAATCACACCAGCTTTAATTTTAATAGCTATAGCTTTCCCAAGTTTTAGATTATTATATTTATTAGATGAAGTAATATCACCTACAATAACAATAAAAGTAGTAGGTCATCAATGATATTGAAGTTATGAATATTCTGATTATGTAACTGAAAGTGGTGAATCTATAGAATTTGATTCATATATGATACCTGATTCTGATTTAGAATTAGGTCAATTTAGATTATTAGATGTGGATAATAAAGTAATTATCCCAGTAGATTGTCATATTAGATTAATAATTACAGGAGCTGATGTAATACATTCTTTCGCAGTACCTTCTTTAGGGCTTAAAGTAGATGCTGTACCAGGAAGATTAAATCAATCATCTATTATAGCTGAAAGAACTGGAACATTCTATGGTCAATGTAGTGAAATTTGTGGAGTATGACATGGCTTTATGCCAATAGTTGTTGAAGCTGTTTCAGTACAAGATTATTTAGCTTGAGTTGATCAAGCTAATAGTTAATTTATTTAAATTTTTATAATTCTATTAATTTATAAATTAACTTTATAAATTTTTATTATTAATTATTTTTAATTATTACCCCCCCCCTTATACATAAAAGTATTAGTTAATAAATATATTAATTTATTAAATTATATTTATTAAAATATAAACTTAATTAAATTTACTTTTGAGGAAATAATTTTTAATATTGAAAGCCTATAATTTAATGGTAAAATGATTTCTTGATGAGAAATTTATAGAAGTTCAATTCTTCTTGGGCTTAAATTAGATTTATATTCAAAAAATCAAAAAACTAATTACATTGTCAGAATATTTAAACAATTATTTATTAAAAATATTAAACAAATGTTAAATATTTATTAAATATAAGTTTTTTGTTATCAAGTGAGTAGTAAAAATATAATTTTTATAATTAATAATTCGTAAATGAATTATTTATTTTTATATAAAATTTATCATGAAAAATGGATTTAGCTATAAATTTAACAAAATTTATATTATTATTATTATTATTATTATTATTATTATTATTATTATTATTATCTTAAATAAAATTTTAATTCATATTAAAAATTAAATAACTATTTAAGATACTTCTGTGAACTATTTATTAAAATAGGGTAAAATACCATAATTAATACTTTTTAATATTTTAAAACAATATAGATTATATATTTAAAAATTTATAAATAAAATACAATATTAAAAATATATATATATAAAAAAGATTATTAATAAAAATTCAAATGTAAATACAAATGAGATTATTAAAAACTAATGTTTTATTAAGATTATTAAATTCTTATATTGTAGATTCACCTGAACCAGCAAATATTTCTTATTTATGAAATTTTGGTTCATTATTAGGAACTTGTTTAGTGATACAAATATTAACAGGAGTATTTTTAGCAATGCATTATCAACCTCATGTAGATTTTGCTTTTAATAGTGTAGAACATATTATGAGAGATGTTAATGCAGGTTGAATTTTAAGATATACACATGCTAATGTTGCTTCATTCTTTTTTATTTTTGTTTATGCTCATATAGCTAGAGGATTATATTATAGTTCTTATAAATCACCTAGAATTTTATTATGAAGTATAGGAGTAATAATTTTAATATTAATGATGGCAATAGCTTTTCTGGGTTATGTATTACCATATGGTCAAATGAGTTTATGAGGTGTATTTAATAAGCCTCAAATGTATAATTTATATTTAATTTGTTTATCTTTATTATTATTAATCACACCTATTTATTTAAATAAAAATAATCAACCTAAAGTTAGAAGATTAAAAAGTATTAATAGAATAGGACCACTTAATAAAGATGTAATTTCAATTATATTTGGATCTCTGCTTGGAGAGGCTTACGGTGAAAAAAGATTATTAGGAGTAGGTACAAAATTTTATTTTTATCAAGAAGGTTCTCATGTTAAATATTTAATGTTTTTACATAAATTATTATCTGAATTAGGTTATTGTCATCCAAATTTCCCTGTTATTACTACAAGATTAGGAAGTAAAGGTAAATTAAGAAAAGTTGCAAGTTTTGCAACTTGAACTTATTCTAATTTTAATTGAATTTACTATTTATGATATAAAAATCATATTAAACAGGTGCCAGAATGTATTGATCAATATTTGACTTCTTTAGCTTTAGCTATTTGATTTATGAATAATGGAGCTATAATAGGTAAACACATAAAAGTATGTACTAATTCTTTTTCTTATAGTGATTGTTTACTTCTTATTAAAGCATTATATAATAATTTTAATATTAAAGCTTCTATTCAATCAGCAGGAGTTGGTGCTGGAAAAAAAGATAGATATATGATTTCTATATGAAAAGAATCAGTGAATGACCTTAATAATTTAATATCTCCATATATAATACCTGAAATGAAATATAAATTAAATTATACATAGTTATATGATGTTGTTTAAAGCAATCTTTACTGAAAATTTAATAATTAAGTCATATAGCAATACTGATGAAAACAGGTCAATAACGTTTGTTTAGCGTTAAGACCGTCGGTAGAGTAAACTATCGCGACAGACTGGGTCATCGGTAGGTGTCTGAAATGATGCTTAATGTACAGTCGAAATCTTTATTCATTATAATTTATAATGAAGCACAAGGCATTATATTTGTATTATAAATTTTTAAGATATATAAATTTTTTAATGTTAAAAAACAAAATTTATAAAAGAGTAGTAAAAATTGAACAAAATTTATAAAAGAGTAGTAAAAATTGAACAAAATTTATAAAAGAGTAGAACAAAATTGAACAAAATTTATAAAAGAGTAGAACAATTTGAATTTGAAAAAAAAATATTTATTTTTATTTCTCATTAGTTCCATGATTAAAATTGAGGACTTATATAAGAGAATCAAATTCAATGACTTTAAATAAATACAGTCACCCTTTTTATAGAATTATTGACCAAATAAATAAGAAAATAATAACAATAAAAGTAGGGAAAAAAAGATTAACTTAATCAGCATAAAAAGCAAAATATCCGTTAATCGTATTAAATTAAAATTTTAAATTAAATCTTTAAATTAATCTTTAAATTTAGTCTAGTTTAAGAATTATAAAAATTAAATAATAAAAAATGAAAACAATTTTCTTTTTCGAATTAATCTTAATATTAATAGTTATTTTAGCTATCAATGGATTTATCTATATTCTAACATATTTTAACTTAAAGAATACAAATTCTTCTGAAAATATATCTGTTATAACTAATAGTTCACAAAATGATGTATTAGCTCCTACATTATTAATAGCTTCTAATCCTATTAGATTAACTTCCTCAGATTCAAGTAGATCTAATCCTTTAAGTTTGACTTCCTCAAATTCAAGTGCATCTGATACTTTAAGTATAACTTCTTCAGAAACAAATGTTTCTGATACTTCAAGTGTAGCTTCATCAGATACATTAGTATCTCAAAATACTTTTGAGGATGATGATTTTTTAGATTTAGAAGTAAATTATGATATAGTGACTCATACTGAAAATTCCATTTTATCAGATATGAGTGAAGCAAGTTTTTCTCCAGATGTGGATGTATTTGAGAATACTACTTCATTAGATAGTATAACTATATTAAATGGTCAAACTTTAGAACAATGAAGAGATCTTGCTATGGATTTACATGAATTACCTGTTAATACAGCAGCCAATATACTTCAACAAGTAAAATTTGAAGAATTAAATGTCCTTTATAGTCAAGATATTATTTTATATGCTATAACTCAAACAGAGTTAAGACTTATTATTGAATTGATTCCAGCAATGGATTTATTTAAACCTGGTATTAATCATTTTATTCTTACTATTATGTCTTATTATCATCTATAGTTAGAATCTTAATAATTTGATTATTTCTTATTAAATTTTGTTTTTTACCCCCTTTTTGGTTTATATTATTAATAGAATAAAAGAGAAAGCAAGACAACAGAGAATTAAAAATTTTTGTTTGTTTAATTCTCTGTATGTCACGTTTACATAACTCCCCTTAAAATTTATGATACAATAATATTATTTAGATAATTATAATGTACATGATTTACTTGTTTTAAACATATAAGCTTAAGCTAAAATAGGTAAATTAAAGATTTGGCAACAGTTATTACTAATTTATTATCAGCTGTACCTTTTTTTGGACAAGATTTAGTAGAATTAATTTGAGGAGGATTTAGTGTAAGTAATGCTACACTTAATAGATTTTTCTCTCTTCATTTTTTATTACCTTTTTTATTAGCTGCTTTAGTAGTTGCTCATTTAATGGCTCTTCACACACATGGCTCAAATAACCCAAATGGTATATCTTCAAATGGAGATAGATATACAATGCATCCTTATTTTACATTTAAAGATCTTGTAACTATCTTTGCATTTTTATTAGCTTTATCTGTGATAGTTTTCTTCTATCCTAATTTATTAGGACATAGTGATAATTATATACCAGCTAATCCTATGAGTACTCCTCCTTCTATAGTACCTGAATGATATGTTAGATGTCATGCTTAAGAGTAATCTTATGAAAAATATACTTTACTATATGCTGGAAACTCCTAAAGCTTTAAGTACTCATCATAGTTATGATAGTGAAAATCTTAAAGATATTACAATGGACAATCAGCAGGAAACCAACAAAATTACAAATAAACAAACAAAACAAACAAAACAAACAAATAAATTATTTTCTAGAAAGTTCTAAACCTATCTTGTCTTATTTATTAAACTTACCCTTTCTTCAAAAAATTAAATAATAAAAAATGAAAACAATAAAAGAGTAAATTATTATATTTATAATTTACTTTAGACGCTATGAACCAAAAAATACAAACAAACATATAATGACTGAGGTTGAGAACTTGTTAACAAACAATAATATTTGCGATTATGGAATATTAATCGCGTGTGGGATAAGCTTATGCTGTACCGTATATTTATTAATTTTAAGTAATAATATAGCTAACCTTCCTAATAATACAGAAGATTTAACAAACCAAGAGATAGAAGCTATTGAAAATGAAATTGAAAATAGGGTACTTGTTTCAAACATAGAAAACATAGAAGATTTTTTAACTGACAGTGATTTTGAAACAGATTCTAGTTATGATAATATATCTGATTATGAAAGTGCTAATGAAGATGATTTTTCTGAAATATGAGAGGATCCCGATTTAGTTATACTGCCACCTTTTGAAACTAAGTTTAGAAATGTTGAATTTATCATGCCTGATGTAGATTTAAATGTATGTCCTATAGAGGAATTAAAATTATTTGAGTTCTGTAGCCTATATGGGAAAGAAATGGCTGAACATTCTGTTACTGATGAAGAAATGATGGATATAATATGTTTATTTCAAGAGGAAGAATTAGCTACAAATTGAATAAATGATTTATTACTTGCTATTATAGAACTATTGTAAAATTAGATGAATTAGGTACAGATTGAATTCAGTGATGAATTCCTTTTTAGTAGTTTTTCTATTATAAATTTTTATAAATTATAATTTTAATTCTATAAATATTACCCCCTTTTCTTTAAAATTCCCAATTTTATAAAAGAGTAAACAAGACCAAAGTATAAAATTTTGTTTTGTTTTGTTTATTAATTATAATTTATTTGTTTTGTTTACATTACCTTTGATCGTTGTTTTAATTTTTAATTTGACAATTAAACAATAAGTACAAAAAATATTTGTAATTTTAAGTAGGATCCTCAGAGACTACACGTGAAGCTCCTTTATATTTTTAATTAAAGGATGAAGATATAGTCCAGCCATTTTTGAAAATCTATGGGTATATATATTTATATAAAATTTGATCTGATAACTTCTGTAAGTTTAATATTGTAAAAAAAATTACACGACTTCTGTTAACAAAAGATTAACAAAAGGCGACAGATCAAAATTCAGTATTGATAGTCCATTAAGTGAAATACTAATTGGTTTATTATTAGGAGATGGTCATTTACAATGTAGATTCGGTAATAGTAGATTTATTTATGGTCAAAGTAGTTTAAGAGAACATCATTTAAATTATTTTTATCACATATTTGATTTATTTAAACCTTTTGTATCTAAAGAATTTAAAGCTAAATCAAGATCTTTCGTAGATAAAAGAACTAAAAATACTTATAGTTCAATTTATTTTGCTACATTAACTTTACCTTGTTTTACTTATTATAGAAATTTATTTTATAATATACATAATAAAAAAATTGTACCTTTGAATATAAACCAATTATTAACTCCTAGAGGGCTAGCTTATTGAATAATGGATGATGGTTCTCTTCAAAATAAAGGTTTACATTTAAGTACATATAATTTTTCATATGAAGAAGTAATTTTATTAAAAAATACTTTAGAAAATTTATTTAAACCTGACTTTCTTGTAAAATGCTCTATTCATAGCCATAAAAAAGGGCTATAGAATTTATATTTGAGAAGAAAGTATTATATTAGTAAGAAACCATATATTTCAGTATATGCATATAAATATGCTTTACAAAATAAATCCTATATAATATATATTATTTGATCTATTACCATTTTATGCTATATTAAGATCTATTCCTAATAAATTATTAGGTGTTATGGCTATGTTTGGTTCATTATTAATTTTATTAATATTACCTTTAACTGATTTATCTAGAATAAGAGGTAGTCAATTTAGACCAGCTATGAAATTAGCTCAATGATTTTTTATTGTTAATTTTGTAATATTAATGTGAATTGGATCTCAACATCCGGAGAGTCCTTTTGTAGAAGTAGGACAAATTGCTACTGCATTTTATTTTTCTTGATTCTTAATTATAGTTCCTATAATTAGTATTGCAGAAAATACTTTAATGGATTTAGCTACAGATAAAGATTAAATTTTATTTTAATTTATAAATTTATTATATTTTTTAAGAAATTTAATTTTCAATAAAGACTAATTTTTAATAAAAAACAAAAATTTTATTTTGTTTTAATATTACCCCCTTTAACAAACATATTTCTAATTTTAGAAAAAAGGTTAGAGAATTATTGGTTTGATTTAAAATTTTAGTGAAATTCTTATTAAACTTCAATTCCTTCTAGTTCTAGTTTTTTAATCAGGTAATAATATAAGAGAATTTAAAGACTAAAATATCAAATTTATAATTTTTCTAGTTTAAAAAGTGGCTCAAATTTATATTTTTATTTTATTCATAAAATATCAACTATAAAAGAATGAATATAAATATAAATATAAAAAATTTATATAAAAATAAATAAAACACAAAATTATTGTTAATAAAATTTTTTGTTTACGATATTTATTTAAATACAAATAATAAATTAATTATATTACATTTATTAATTATTAATAATATAATTAATAGAATATAAATTATATTAATATAAACCCAAATTTTATAATAAATAAGGTAGAATTAGTTTAATTGGCAAAATAACGTTTTGTGGCGACGCTGTTCAGAGTTCAAATCTCTGATTTTACCCTTAAATAGTTTATTTAATTTCAATAATATAATATTTTATTTGAAATTAAGAATGAGTTAAGATATCTAAACCTGTAAAATTTAATCAAAAAAATTTATATTAGATTTTAAGTAAGGTTCTAGGTCTATAAATAAACTTAAATTAAATATTTATATAAAGTTTATTTTATAAATTATATTGTATATTAATAAAGATAGAATAATTTTTGGATAAAAAAAATAGAAAAATATTTATTTAAACAATAAATATAATTATATCAAATACTTTTGTAATTTAAGTTATCGTAAATTTTTATTAACTATTAATAATTAATTAAATACTAAATTAGTTTAAATTAGTTTTATTTTTTAAATTTGGTATTTTGAAGTCTTATACTTAGACTTATAAATAATTAGATTATATCAGTAATATTTATATTAAATATAATTGTATTATTTGAAAAAATATATAAACTTAATTAGTCTTGTAGATATATATTTCCTCTTTCTCATTTGATTATTAAATTAAAATAACAAAATTGTTAAATTAAATTATTTAAGCTGAAATAGTTTAAATGGTTAAAACTTACTATTCATGATGGTAAAATAAAGGTTCAATTCCTTTTTTCAGCTCTTGTAAAATATTATAATAAATTAACTAAACACAAAATTTAGTGTAAAGAATTAAAAATAGTATAAAATTATTATTATATTTTGTTTTTTAAATATAGATAGTTTTAAATTAAATTAAATAAATAAAAGTATAGATGACAATTTAGTACAAACATCAAAGTAATTTAAAGGAATTATTAAGGATAACTAGCAAATTTATTAAAAAGGAGGAATCAACCAAAAGCCACAAACTTATTAATATTTATATTAAAAGTAAGCAAATTATGGCGATCCTAAGGGAAACCTTAAATATTAATACTTCCTGAAGCAAAACATTGTATTAAGGAAAGGAAAGGAAATCAACCGAGACTCCAAGAGTAATGGTGAGTGAAATTGGATTAGCCTAAATAATAAAAATATTTGAAATAATATAATATTAATTATAAAGAATGAAGTTGGAATATCGTTAATTATAATTTAATAATTATATACTAATTATAAAAAATAATTACCAAAGAAGGTATTCAGTCCTGTAAAATATAAAATTATTATTATTATAAGTACAATGAGAGAAAACTTGTTGGAATATAGGGGAACCATCCTCTAAGGCTAAGTATAATAAATTTAGCGATAGTGAAAAGTACTGTAAAGGAAAAGTTGAAAAAGCTCGTTGTATAACGTAATGAAATAATCTTGAATTAGTAATTCTATAAGCAGTTGAAGTTTTAAATTAAAAATGACAACGTACCTTTTGCATAATGGGTCAGTAAGTTAATAATAGTAGCAAGGTTAATTAGCCTTAGCGAAAGCGACTAAATTATTTGTATAATAAAATTTAATATTTTAAAATATTTTTATAAAAAAATAGAATAAATTCCTTATAAATAAAAATTAATTATGAAATAAGTGATTTATTTACAAATAATAATTATGGGATAGTTACTATTATTAGACCCGAAGTCAGTTGATTTTTCCAAAACCAGATTATAATGGATCGAACGGTTGAATGTTGCAAAATTCTCCGAAGAGTTTTGGAAAGCGGTGAAATGCCAATCTGAACTGGTGATAGCTGGTTTTCTACGAAACATATTTAAGTATGACATCTATGAATAAATTTATGGAGGTACAGCACGGTAATTCCCAACTAATAATAAAATATTTTTATTAAAAGTTTAGGTTGAGGGGATCTCGAAAATCTTACCAATGGAAATGAAACTCGGAATAACATAAATTGATAATAGATATTCAGACTATTCATGATAAGTTGAATAGTCAAGACGGAAACAGCCGAGAACATAGATCAAGGTCCCAAATGATTTTTTTTATTAAGTGAAATTAAAGGAAGTAATAGATTGAATGCAGCTGTAAAGTGAGCCTGGTAGTCGCTATCTTTTAATGACCGTTGTAACAACGTAGCAGCCCTTAGACTATTGCGCCATAAATTTAACGGGTCTTAAATAATCAACCGATATCTTGTTAATTATAAATATAAATTAATTTATGTTTATAAATTAGGTAGTAGAACATTCAGTATAATTGATGATAAACAGTGTTTCATTGTTTTGAAAATAACTGAAGAGATAATGCTGACATGAGTAACGTAAAGAAGTTATAATACTTCTCACCGAATACAAAAGGGTTATAAGGAAAGGTTAAACCACCTTATGTTAATGCGGCCTCTAAGGTTCAGAACCAAAGTTTTGACTGATGAGTAATATATTGAAAATCTAAATGGTAAATTATAATAGATCAGGAAAATTAAATATATATAATTTATTACAAAATAAAATTATTAACTACCGTACCCTAAACCGACACAGGTTTGTAAGTAGAGTATACTAAGGTGAAGAGCTAAAAGTTGTTAAGGAACTCGGCAAATTGTTCTCATAAGTTTGACAATAAGAGAAACCATAAAAATTTAAATTAGCCATAATTTAATTCTTTATATGGTATAATAAAATCGGAGGCCACGACTGTTTACTAAAAACACAATTCAGAGCAATGATTAAGATAATAGTATTCTGAATGAAATTTGCTCAATGCCATTAATATAAAAGAGGTAATTTTAAAGTTACTAATTGAAAGTCTGGTTAATAGCGGTCTTAACTATGAGGATCCTAAGGTAGCAAAATAAATTGGCCATTAAATGTGGTCTAGTATCAATAATGTAACGATGGTCTTACTGTCTCTACAACTTGCTCAGTGAAATTGAATTGCGAGTGCAGATGCTCGCTATCTTCAGGGGGACGGGAAGACCCTATGCAGCTTTACTATAGTTAGTTATTACAATGATTTATATTCAATTAATAGTAATTAGGCATGTCGATAGACTAAATTTTGGAAAACCTTAAAATTTGAATTAAATCTTTGTTTACCTTATAAATTGAAATTTAAGGGATAAATGACTAATGGGTAGTTTGACTGGGGCGGTCGTCTTTAAAAAAGTAGCAAAGTACATCCAAAGATTTTTAATACATTTATAATATTATAATTAAATTTTATAATATACAGACAAAAATTATTAATTCTCTAATATAAATAAGAATAAAATAAAAATAAAACTTAATAAAATTTGTTTTATTATTACAAGGTATAGCTAGAAATTGAATGGAAATCAATAAACCAGTGAAAGGTTTTGAATAGTATAATGGCGGAAAGCATACCTAACTGAAAGACTTAGAAGTCAAACAGATACGTAAGTAGGGCATAGTGACCCCTCGCTATAAAATGGAATAGACGGGGATCAATCGATAAAAGTTACGCTAGGGATAACAGGCTGATAGCCGGCAAGAGTACACATTGTTCCGGCTGTTTGGCACCTCGATGTCGACTCATCCTATCCTCCGGGTGAAGAAGCTTGGAAGGGTTCGGCTGTTCGCCGATTAAAAGGGTACGCGAGTTGGGTTTAATACGACGTGAGTCAGTATGGTCCCTATCTTCTGAAGATATAAATAGTAAAAAGGGGAAGACCTTCTAGTACGAAAGGATCAATAGGCTGTGTTTCTCTAGTGCACCAATTGTTGAATTTAATTAATTAAATAAGCATAGTTGGGTAGCCACAAACATATTAGATAAGCGCTGAATGTATATAAAGCAAGAAACTAACCCCTAGATACTATCTTAAATTTATTTCTATTATTTATTTATTTAAATAATATTTCTTTTTATTATATTAATCCATAATGTAATCTAAGAAAATGAAATAATATTTAATTTTATAAGAAAAAGAACATTTCTTAATAGGATGCAAATGTAAGTAACTGTGAATTATTTAGTTTAGCATTACTAATTTATAAATTAGACTTGATGTTTAAAATTGTTAAAAATATATAATATTATATAGCAAGGGTATTGTTAAAAAATATATAATTATATAGCAAGGGTATAAAGAATAAAGAATAAAAAATTATTAACTAAAGTTTTGATACAATAGAGGTAATCAGATTTGAACTGAGTAAAAGAATTTAAGAGATTCCAAATAACTCATAATTTTCAAACGGACAATTTATGGACAATTCTTCCATCTTTTCAATTAAATTACCTGTGAAATCTTTTGCAAGAAAATCTAAATCAAATTTTGAGTAATCCGAAATAGGATCCTCTGCAGATATCATAGGATATTTTTCAGGATAACAAATTTTTCCAGAATTAATTAAAGCTGGATCTATTATTGTGTTTTCCGCTTGAACTTCAATTTCACTAAGTTGATTTCTAGTGAAATAAAATGTTGGATGTGAATTAGGAGTTTCTGTTATAGGACTAGCAAAATAAGTTTGTATTATTAAGCTAGTTACCAATATTACAGTAACAGTAGCTATACTATAGATAATTAATTCGTTATTTGATAATTGTGTCATCTTATTAATTGTTTAAAACCCTTTGGGACTTGTATTAAATGTCTAATATTTATGATAAATATTACTTGCTAATTACAAAATAAATTGATATTTTGTTTAGCGGGGTTTATTAATTTAGGTAAATA